ACATAGCATTTGTTTGATATGAAAAAAAAACCCGGCATCACTTACTTAAATCCAAGGTATGCCAAAAAAGAAAAAGAAAAGAAACTAAAAAAAAAATAATAATAATGATCCTATGCTAATAAAACAAATTGTTATACGGAAAAAAGCCCAAGAGATCGAAAAAGAATCTCCATATATTCTTTTGTTTCATTGTAGTGGCTTGACAAGTCGACAATGGCGACAACTCAAAAATTTATTGTGTGCCTTTCGAGGTAGAACTTTATTTCGACCAAATTACAAAGGGAAACTACCACATAAAAACAAGCAAGGTGGTTTTATTGAGCAGCTTGCTTATAGCGCAGGCCCCACTTGTATCTTGTACTTAACTAAAGAAGCACCAGATAATACATGGTCACAGTTATTACCTTCGGCCTCATACAACCAAAATCTAGTTTTATTATACGGACAACTTCAATCTACTTTAGTCAATCATATGGATATAAAAAAAGCGGCTAATTTGGAAATAACATCAGTATTTCAACAACTTTTTGAGCTCATTTTTCACCCATATAATTCTTTATGTTTTTGTTTGAACAAGCCAATTTATGCTTTACCCACTATACAAGAAAAGACGCAAGGAGGTTTACTTAGTCACCAGAGGATAACCACTTAGTAACTAACTTGGGCCCCCACTTTGCCAATTAAGGCCGCAGGCTTTATTAACAAAACTGGGGCGCGTAGTTTATAGCGAAGCTTTTTTTTTTTAATATTTTGGGAAATCCCCCAAAAATATTTTTTGTTGCGAAAAGCAGCGCCCTCGAAGATTGTAAAGATTTAAGCTAATGGATGATTTGTTTTTTTGGCGAATAACGGGATTTGAACCCGTGTTTTCAAATTCACAATCTGACACTTTCACCTATTAAGTTATACTCGCCCTTTTTTTCAATTCAGACATTAAAATACTCGCTATCGGATTCGAACCGATAACCCATAGGAACAGATTTTGAGACTGCCGTGTTTACCATTTTCACCAAGCGAGTATGCTCACTATCGGACTTGAACCGATAACCCATAGGAACAGATTTTAAGTCTGTCGTGTTTACCATTTTCACCAAGTGAGCTTAAGGAAACGAAGCGCAGAATGGAAACACAATCTTTTTGTTTCGTTTTCTTTTTGCTATTTCATTTTCTAGACATCTCCGGCTTATCCCGGCTCGGCTGAATCTGCGGCGTTTTTTCAAATATTTGAAAAATCTATAGTCCTCTGTCTTAAGGTGTGTAGAGACTCCTTTTTCATTGATTTATACCAGTCTATCTTAGATCCGAGATAGTGCCGAAAAAATGATTCAATTTAATCTAACCATGGTTGCCTTGGCAATGGCAATGACTTTTATACAATATGCAGAATACTCCAAAACCTCTATTTAGAACTAAAAGAAAATAATGCTTTTTTAGAAAAAAATCATAAAGTGCAAAGGTGAAAATTTTGAGCTTTGTTTTACGTAGTTTTGCCATCTATATAATAGAATATAGTAGAAAATAATAAGTTGGCGAGGAAGTAAAAATATATATATATATCTATAGATATATATATATTTTTTTTTATTCTGTGGATTACTAATAAAATGGAGTGATCCAAGATGACCTCTCTTTCAATTTCAATTATGTCATTATATAGTAATGGCATGCGGCGAACTCTATTGGATGCGTCAAAAACTTGATTTGTTGGGCTGTGTCAATTTATTAAGATTAACAGAGCCTTCATCTAAGTCTTGGCTCGTGCAGCTGTCGCCCAAAATACAATCAATTATCTACCCAATCGGACTGTATTTTGGTCACAATAAAAAAAATGATTTATGTATGTATTTATTAATTGTAACTTTACCTTTACTAGGTAGTTGTGTAGCAGGTGCTTTTGGTCGTCTTCTTGGTTTACGAGGAACTGCTATAGTCACAACCACGTGTGTTTCATTATCTTTCATTTTCTCTTTGATTGCTTTTTATGAAGTTGCACTGGGAGCCAGTGCTTGCTATATAAAAATTGCTCCATGGATTTTTTCCGAGATGTTTGATGCTTCTTGGGGCTTCTTTGGCGACCGTGAAGTCACCGGATGAATTGCTGGATAGATAGATTATCTGGACGCTGCAGTTGCTCTGTGGTGAGACGGACTCGACTCACTCTCTGGGGCGAACTCCTGTAGAGCATTATAGCATGTCGGGAAAAGGGCATACTGGACGTAGCCAAAAATATCCTTGGCTGTGCCCCGATCGTGTCTTTGAGACACAGGTGAGGCCATAGGTAACAAACGTAAGGTGGAGGAGGTATCCCAAACTTGGCGCATCGGGCGAGGCCCGCGTTCCCCCTGCATATAGGCAGCAAGAGGGCGCATATGCCTGAACAAATAGGGGGCCTGAGTCCAATAAGGACAGCACACCACTTCAAGCGCACCTATGTCTCGATATCGATAGAGTATTCGGTGGAACCGGTGAACCATACATTTTTCTAGATAGAGATGCGTGGGACAGAGGGCTTGTAGTACCTGCCTACTCGCTTCAAATATTCAAAAATTTTTTTGCTGCGAGTTTTTTCAGAAAAACGCTGATATCAGCAAAAGGGAAGAAGCCTAAGTCGGCAGATGCCGTACGCTTGAGTGGCAAAGGTAAGCGACACTATACGACTAGGCGATAGAAAAAAAATATGTAGCGAATAAAAAAAAATCTATTTTTTGCTGCGGCCCGCTTAAACATACAGTGGTTACTCCAAGCCTTAATAACAATCTCAAGTTGGTGAGCCGTGTGATAGGTAACTATCTCGCACGGTTCGGGGAGCACTTTATTATTTTACTCGAGTGAACGACCGCCGCATTGCGGTACGCAAAAAATTTCCTGCTTGATTCTGCGATTCAAGGCCCCGGTAAAATAAAACTTTTGACTCTGTGTTTGATAGTCCGACTGTAGTTATGTTAATTGTGGTTACATTTGTAAGTAGCTTAGTTCATCTCTATTCTATTTCATATATGTCTGAGGACCCGCACAGCCCTCGATTTATGTGCTATTTATCCATTTTTACTTTTTTTATGCTAATGTTGGTCACCGGAGATAACTTTATTCAATTATTTTTAGGATGGGAAGGAGTAGGTCTCGCTTCATATTTGTTAATTAATTTCTGGTTTACACGACTTCAGGCCAATAAAGCAGCTATAAAAGCTATGCTTGTCAATCGAGTAGGTGATTTCGGATTAGCTCTCGGGATTATGGGTTGTTTTACTATTTTTCAAACAGTAGACTTTTCGACTATTTTTGCTCGTGCCAGCACCTTTTCTGAACCCCATCATTATTTCATTTTTTGCAATATGAGATTTCATGCCATAACTGTTATTTGTATTTTACTTTTCATTGGTGCTGTTGGAAAATCTGCACAAATAGGATTGCATACTCGGTTACCTGATGCAATGGAGGGTTTTCGAATATTTGAGGGCTCTCATGTGCCTGCCAATAGGTACATTATAACAATCTCACTGTATGCTGGAATCGTCGATCAAATGAGAGTCCCCATCGGAAAAATATCTCATTTTGACCAATCAGCAGGAAACCTATAAAGGAAGGCCAAATCCACCCAACGAAGTAAAGGCTGAAGGAGCTCTATAGGATCCTCAGAGACTGTACGTGAGACCTCTTGTTCGAAATGGAATTTATTCTTGAAGAGAGAAGCTGGCCAGATTTAACTAAGATACGAAGCATTCTTTTGTCGTGAAGATTCGATCATTTTTTTTTTAGATTATATAGTCTAGATATGCAGGTCTTATGGAATAGAAGGATCCGTATAGGATTTAGGCATGTAGAAAATATTGTATTGAATCAAATACTCCTCATCATTTTGGTTATAAGCTGGAAACGGAAAACAATATATATATATATTGTTTTTTTCCCAGCGCGGCCTGATGTTACATTCCAACTTTCCGCCTGAGCCCAGCCTTATTGTCATCCTCACCAAAGCGCCGCGCACTGAATCTACCAGGATGCAGTTTAAAAAAGCTTAAATATTTTTTGTTGCTTCGCAAAATATATCTATACTTGCGAAAAGCGTTGGGATGGAGCTGAGACGGTGTCTCATGTATAAAAGAAAAAAAACATCTTAGTTGTTAGGGACGCAGCATCCGTAAGATTCTTGGGAGAGTCTCTATTTCATAAGTGGAAGATACAGTCCCTACTCTTGCTAGGCTCATTAGCTTATTACCTAATGCTCTAAAATATTCTTTCTTGGCCTTATGGGAGCGTAAGAAATTATTGAAGAGTAGCCCACTCCAGTATCCGCTTTGATTCATGCAGCTACTATGGTAACAGCAGGCGTTTTTATGATAGCAAGGTGCTCCCCTTTATTCGAATATTCACCCACTGCTTTGATTGTCATTACTTTCGTAGGGGCTATGACGTCATTCTTCGCGGCAACCACTGGAATATTACAGAATGATTTAAAGAGGGTCATAGCCTATTCAACTTGTAGCCAATTAGGCTATATGATATTTGCTTGCGGTATTTCCAACTATTCCGTTAGCGTATTTCATTTAATGAATCACGCTTTTTTTAAAGCATTACTTTTTTTAAGTGCAGGTTCAGTGATTCATGCCATGTCGGATGAGCAAGATATGCGTAAGATGGGAGGGCTTGCTTCCTTATTACCTTTCACTTATGCCATGATGCTTATAGGCAGCTTATCTTTAATAGGTTTTCCTTTTTGTACTGGATTTTATTCTAAAGATGTTATTTTAGAGCTCGCTTATACTAAATATACGATTAGTGGTAACTTTGCTTTCTGGTTGGGAAGTGTTTCTGTCTTCTTCACCTCTTATTATTCTTTTCGTCTACTTTTTTTAACTTTTTTAGCATCAACAAATTCATTCAAGCGAGACATCTTACGATGTCATGATGCGCCCATTCTTATGGCAATCCCTTTAATCTTTTTAGCTTTTGGAAGTATTTTTGTAGGATACGTGGCCAAAGTGTGACCTGTTAGCCCATAAGTCACTCCTGTGACGAAGCGGTTGTTGCTCACTTAAAAAAGAAATTCTTTTTCAAAGTGAACAATAATTGAGAATTGGATGCGGGCGAAATTCCCGCCAATGGCTGAGATGTTCAGTCGACTCTCTTCCCTTTGTAGGAGGTCCGGCAGCCTCCGAGTTAGAAGTAAGCAAAAAAAGGAGGAGGAAAGAGGCCTTGGTGAACCACTATAAGTAAACAAGTGTAAGCTTTGTTGCCCGACAGTATCAAGTACTGACCACACTGAGGGACGAACCTTAGAATGAAAAGGAGGAATAAAGGGTACTTGCAGTGCAAATTTTTGGTCTTGCACCGAACATCCAATGGACCTTGGACTAAATGGCCACTGTCTGAAAGGACTATGTCCGAGGGACCACCCCGCAAAGTACATCTTGCGCCTATGGGCCGCTATAACTATCCAATACACTCAAAACTGGAAAACTCTGGTAGGGCTCCCTTGCGGCGGGCTGCCAAGCTATAAACCCGACGAGAGCAGGATTCTCTAAAAAGCCAAGGCCGCAGAGTGCAGCCAGCCAAAATAGATTTTTTTTCGCAGCATTTTCATTATGCCCACTTGGAGATTTAGGATTTCAGTAAAAACTGGAAAGGAGAATAAGTTATGAGTAGGTTCTACATAGATACCCAAACGATACCCTGGGAACAAATTCCTTGGCCCAAGGTCGAGGCAGTTGTTTTTAGACTCCAAACCAGGATTTACCAAGCTTCTCGCTCCAACAATATGGACAAGATGCGTGCTCTACAATTTAGACTCATACGAAATCTACATGCCAGACTCTTAGCCGTAAGACGAGTTACACAAGAAAACCAAAGGAAAAAGGACCCTGACATTTACAAGAAGTTGGGTGCCTCAGGGTCACAAAAAATAGAGATGGCAAGAGGTCTTCAATTGGATGGAAAGGCTACGCCCATTCGTCAGATAATAATATCAAAGCCCCGAGGAAAAGAAGAGCACCCCAAAAAACTACGAGCAAAAAAAAAATATAGATTTTGTTGCGCCTTTTCTGCACTAGGCGCAACAAAACGTAGAGTCAATCAGGTACGCTTTGCGCCTGGAAAATGGAAAGTAAAAAACAATCTATATTTTTTTTTTCGAACTAAACTTCGCGTCTTTTCATCTTCTTGGCCTATTTGTGTTATTGAAGACAGAGCGAAGCAAGCTTTAATCAAAATGGCCTTAGAAACTGAATGGGAAGCCCGCTTCGAACCCAATTCTTATGGATTCAGACCCGGACGAAGCTGCCAGAATGCCATCAAAGCCATATTCAACGCTATTCAAGCCAAGCCCAAGTATGTTTTGAACGCGGACATTTCCAAATGTTTCGATCGCATCGACCACCAAGCCCTATTGGACAAACTGAAAACTTTGCCTAATTTAGCCAAACAGGTCAAAGCCTGGCTTAAAGTCAACCTCATGACCGGATTAAGAAATAATGCTCAGTACATGGAAAAGGGCACCTATCGCGTGATGTTCCCACTGCTAGTCAACATTGCTCTCCATGGGATGGAGACAGCTTTAACAGAGTGGTCACTGAGAGCATATCCCAAAGAACCAACTGCGATACTGATTAGATATGCCAACGACTTCGTTGTACTTCACCAATCCAAAGAGATCATAGAACAAGCTCAGGTCTTCCTAAGGGAATGGTTAAAGTGCATGGGACTAGAATTGCACTCAGAGAAAATCCAGGTAGTCAACACTGGATCCGGGTTCCAATTTCTAGGGTTTTCAATCAATCATATCTGGAAATGGGGCAAAGTTAGAACTTTAATAACTCCGTCTCGTGAGTCTCGCCGGAGATTTCTCGAAGATATTCGACGGGCCATTCAATTGTCAAAAGGAAAAGCAGCCTACCAACTTATCATAACCCTAGTACCCCAAATAGTAGGATGGGGCAACTACTTCAAATACTCTGAATGCAACAATCTATTTCGGAGATTAGACCATGATATTTTTCAAAAGATCCGAGCATGGGTATACCGACGGCATCCGACATGGGGTCGTGATAAAATCAAACAAAAGTACTTCCCCGAAAAGAGAAGCTGGCTCTTCAAAAGGAAAGTATACCAAGATAACTGGATTTTGTACGACTCTCGCACAACGGCCTTCGGGGTGAAAAGAGAATATTACCTGGTCAAACTGAGTTGGATAGCTAGCCACAAACACATGTTGGCAAGACAAAATAAGAGTCCAATAAAATGAAAAGCCGCGTGAAAAAAGAGCGCAACAGCAACAAAATCTATATTTTTTTTTTGCTCTTGACTTCTCTGTTCTACTGCGCACCTTCAACGGAACTACTATCTACTGAAATCTAAAGGTTCCAAATGTGGTAATCAAAAAGCTGAAGGGCTCTTTCTTTATTACATCGCCCAAACATGTTAGAAAACCACGAGAGCATGAAAGTAGAGCACATCAAAGTGAAATCCTTGCGTGTTCCTAGAAAACTTATGGACAAGCACTGCCATGTTGAAAACAAGCAAGAAGACGTAAAAATTCTGAGAGGAGCCGTATGAGGCGGAAGCCTCACGTACGGTTTTGAAGCCAAGCCGTTCCAGCAATGGAACGGCTTAGGAACCGATATGATGATTGGTTTAGGTACCCATTTTTGGGCTAATTCCCTTCTCATACTACCAAAAAATGAAATTCTTGCCGAATCCGAGTTTGCTACTTCAACAATTATCAAACTAATTCCTATTTTGTTTAGTACTTTAGGTGCTTTTATGGCATATAATATAAATTTTGTAGCAAATCCATTAACTTTTGCTTTGAAAACTAGTACTTTGGGTAATCGAGTATATTGCTTTTTAAATAAGCGCTGGTTTTTTGATAAACTTTTTAATGACTTTATAGTTAGATTCTTTTTACGTTTTGGATATGAAGTTTCATTTAAAGTTTTAGACAAGGGTGCTATTGAAATCTTGGGACCTTATGGAATTTCGTACACATTTCGAAAATTAGCCAAGCAGATAAGTAAACTTCAAAGTGGTTTTGTTTATCATTATGCTTTTGTAATGTTGATTGGCTTAACCATATTTATTACCATAATAGGTCTGTGGGATTTTATTTCTTTTTGGGTAGATAATCGATTGTATTTTATTTACATAGTGAGTTTTCTATTTATTCATTTTGAAAACGACATTAGCACGAGCTAAAGGGGGCATACTTCCTTATATAATACCATGAAACTTTAAGGGACGCAATGATAAGCCAGTGCTACGCCCTTTTTTCGGCTTCGCTGAGAGGGAGGGCTGAGGCCCGACGAAGCCTAACAAGCAAAAAAAATAGATTTTTTGGAGCCTAAGCTATGCTCTGCGGTCTAGCTACGAGAAATCGTAAAAAAAAATGGGTCCTCGAATAAAGCACGTTATTGCCTTGGGTCTATGAGGAATATGAAAAAGAAGAAGAAAAAAGTAAAGGTTGGAATGATAGAATAATAAATCGAAAAAGAGAAAATGAAAAAAACCATAAAACGAAAAAAAAATTTTTCGGCTTTTTTTATCCTCCTCGATCGTGACTGAGGCCGTCTGGTCATAATAGCAAGCCCTAAAGCATTGAACGAAGCGGCAAAAGACGAAGCATGCAATTACATAGTATGCGCGTATAAAAGCTCATCAAGTTATGCAATTATTGCGGGCTTTATAGAAGTGCAGGGGGTTATGATGATATACCCATAAGGCCTCTATGGCTGGAAAGCCGAGAAGAAATATGGACCCGCGGCCTGCGAAGAGAGCTGCGTCCCCGGGATCTTTTGGAAAAAGAGTAAACATTTATGTTACAATTTTTAGCTCCATTTTATTCCAATCTCAGTGGTCTTATTCTGTGTCCTTTGTTAGGAAGCATTATTCTTTTTGTTATCCCTAATCCCAGAATACGACTGATACAAAGTATTGGTTTGTGCACCTCTTTGATTACTTTTCTATATTCCCTTTTTTTTTGGATACAATTCGATAATTCTACAGCCAAATTTCAATTCGTGGAAACCATTCGATGGCTTCCTTATTCAAACATCAATTTTTATATAGGTATAGATGGTATCTCTTTATTTTTCGTAGTCTTGACCACATTTTTAATTCCTATTTGCATTTTAGTAGGTTGGTCCAGTATTAAAAGTTATAAAAAAGAGTATATGATAGCCTTTCTAATTTGTGAATCTTTCATGATTGCTGTATTTTGCATGGCGGATCTTTTATTATTTTATGTTTTTTTCGAAAGCGTTTTAATCCCTATGTTGTGCGGAGCTGAGCATCTGATATTCGCGGCGCGAAGCGCCGCCTCTGCAGGAGCCTTGTGCAGTAAACCCTTCTGAGCGATCTGAAGACCAGTAGGTTCGCGAAGCTTTCGGAGAAGGGTAGTCTTGTGTGTAAGCATAGCTTTTTGGTCGAACCCGTCGGATGACCTATTTGGGATTGGGGGGTACTTTGAGTGGGTACTTTGCAGGACTTCACTCTGCCTACTCGAATATTGTATAAACATGCAGGAAAGGGTGCTCCTAGGCAGAGAAGAATGGAGTTTTGCTACGAGAAAACAGTTTTCGTGAAGTCTAGGGGGTGCAGACACACTTGCGCGAATTACAGATGACAGCTACAAGGGTGGTGGGGAAAAAAAAGTACTCGACGCCTGGGGATGGACATAAATTTGTTAACTACCTATTGAGCTGACAAGGATAATCGTTCTGATCTTGAAAGAGGACCTCAGGTCAATTCCTCTGTAGGGAAGTTATTGGCGAGGCCGCGGGATGAGTCGCTGGGACAAAAAAGGAGACCGAAATGAAAAAATATTTTAAAACGCCAAGCCAAAAAAAGGCGTAAAGCCCTTTCTGCAAAAATCTATATAGTTTTTTTTTGCTTGGCTTTTATTCTCGGCTCATCCGCTATTTTGGGAAGGAGCCGTATGACGCGAGAGTGTCACGTACGGTTCTTTGAGAAGGGTGTGGGTACCTACAGGAGCTTTTTCTCGACTCATTTATCATGGGGAGATAAAGCCGAGGGCCTATCATCCCTTACTCTCCTATTATCATAGGGGTATGGGGTTCTAGACAAAGAAAAATTCAAGCAGCATATCAGTTTTTCTTATATACTTTACTTGGATCTGTCTTTATGCTCTTAGCCATTTTATTTATTTTTTTCCAAACAGGAACCACTGATTTACAAATATTATTAACCACAGAATTTAGTGAGCGGCGCCAAATATTGCTATGGATTGCTTTTTTTGCTTCTTTTTCCGTAAAAGTGCCTATGGTACCAGTTCATATTTGGTTACCTGAAGCTCACGTAGAGGCACCTACGGCTGGATCTGTAATATTGGCAGGAATTCTTTTGAAATTAGGAACCTATGGTTTTTTAAGATTTTCTATACCCATGTTTCCTGAAGCGACACTTTATTTTACTCCTTTCATTTATACTTTAAGCGTTATTGCTATTATATATACTTCCTTGACTACAATAAGACAAATCGATCTGAAGAAAATTATTGCCTATTCTTCAGTAGCTCATATGAATTTTGTGACTATTGGTATGTTTAGTCTAAACATACAAGGAATTGAAGGTAGTATTTTACTTATGTTAAGTCATGGAATGGTTTCTTCAGCCCTTTTTTTATGTGTTGGTGTTTTATATGACCGACATAAGACTCGACTTGTTAAATATTATGGAGGTTTAGTCAGCACCATGCCAATGTTCTCGACGATTTTCTTATTCTTCACCTTAGCCAATATGAGTTTACCCGGTACTAGCAGCTTTATCGGAGAATTTCTTATTTTAGTAGGAGCTTTCCAAAGAAATAGCTTAGTGGCCACATTAGCGGCACTTGGAATGATTTTAGGCGCAGCTTATTCTCTTTGGCTATATAATCGTGTAATTTTTGGGAATTTCAAACCCAAATTCCTCCAAAAATTCTCCGATTTAAATAGAAGAGAAGTTCTAATATTTTTCCCTTTTATTGTCGGAGTTATTTGGATGGGTGTTTACCCCGAAGTTTTCTTAGAGTGTATGCATACTTCCGTAAGTAACTTAGTGCAACATGGAAAATTTGATTGAAAAACATAAAAAAGAGGTTTGAAGAAATGTTTGAACATGATTTTTTAGCGCTTTTCCCAGAGATCTTTCTTATTAACGCAACCATCATTTTGCTTATTTATGGAGTTGTATTTAGTACCTCTAAAAAATATGATTATCCACCATTAGTGTGTAATGTTAGTTGGCTTGGTTTACTTAGTGTTGTGCGCCTAGGAGGGCGCGTTTGAGAAGACGATGGTTGAAAACAATCGCTCGGGTAGACTCCCTAACCTTATGTGGGATCAGACCGCGAGGAACCATAGCATGGGTACTATCCGCGTTTCGTCGCAAGTACAATCGTACGCATAGGAGTAAGGTAACTTCCCCCGACGAAAGGCGGGGCCGGAAGGGCACGTGGGCTCGAACGCTACTCACGTGCGAGCAACTCTCCGGACGTAACTGTAATGGACAGAAAAAGTGGTACACGTAACTAAACGACAAGCAAACGGCCAAACGCGCAAACTAGGGATCATCCAAATGGACTCTATAGGAACCGGCTTTGATAAAAGCAGGGCGTAGCAAATTTGCTACGATTTTCAAAAAAAAATACTTTTGAAAATCCCTTAGAGACCAAGGCTTTAGCCAAAATGTACGGGTGACAGATCCTTCCACAATGTACCCTGAGAAATACACCGGGCAATTCATGTTAAGCATACGACGATGCCCTTTAGAGTGAAAGCCTCGGGGGAAAAGGAGGTAGGTGATAATGCGCTGTACTTTCCAGACGCGGCGCGCGCCGCGTCTGGAAAGTACAGCAAACTCGGAGAAGCAATTTAGGATAATGTCATTAAAGAGAAAAAAAAATCTTTTTTTCGCTGAGTGCTACTTACTACTTTTAGCCTCATATTAATGAGACTTCCTACGTCAATATACAACCCTGAATAAAAGACTAAGGCAATAGCTAGATAAAACAGCGAATTTGATTAATTTACCTACAGACGTAACCAATAAAAGAATGGAAGACAGTGTAGTATAACGCCAACTCCGAAATGATCAGTGTTTTATTTTGTTCATGCAGGCCCGGCCTTAGAGGGTTTCGGTCCGTAAACCTGAAAAAGTTATCATGGACGAGCCACATGCGGGGAAACCCGCACGTGTGGTTCTGACCGGGGGGGGAAAAAGCACCCTATCGGTATCTAATAACTATATTATTGGTCGCTTCTAGCACACCTCTAACTGTTGCCAATTTATTCTATAATAATTTAATAATAGACAATTTTACATATTTTTGCCAAATCTTTCTATTAATAAGTACGGCTAGCACTATAGTTATGTGTTTGGGTTATTTTAGAGAAGAGAGTTTGAATGCTTTTGAATCTATTGTCTTAATTCTACTTTCTACTTGCAGTATGCTCTTCATGATTTCGGCTTATGATTTAATTGCCATGTATTTAGCTATTGAGCTTCAAAGTTTATGTTTTTATGTGATTGCAGCATCAAAAAGAGACTCTGAATTTTCTACAGAAGCTGGCTTAAAATATTTTATTTTAGGTGCATTCTCCTCTGGAATTTTATTGTTTGGTTGTTCTATGATTTATGGATTTACTGGAGTTACCAATTTTGAGGAATTAGCTAAGATTTTCACTGGATATGAAATCACTTTATTTGGTGCTCAATCTAGTGGTATCTTTATGGGGATTCTATTTATTGCTGTAGGTTTTTTATTTAAGATCACAGCAGTTCCTTTTCATATGTGGGCACCTGATGTATACGAAGGTTCACCTACTCTGGTTACAGCATTCTTTTCTATCGCACCTAAAATAGCTATTCTTGCCAATATGGTACGTGTTTTTATTTATAGTTTCTATGATCCAACATGGCAACAACTATTCTTTTTTTGCAGCATTGCTTCTATGATCTTAGGAGCATTGGCTGCAATGGCTCAAAACAAAGTCAAAAGACTTTTAGCTTATAGTTCTATTGGACATGTAGGTTATCTTTTTATTGGTTTTTCATGTGGAACCATAGAAGGGATTCAATCGCTACTAATTGGTGTTTTTATTTATGTATTAATGACCATCAATGTATTCGCCATAGTATTAGCATTACGTCAAAACCGTTTCAAATATATAGCAGATTTAGGTGCTTTAGCCAAAACTAATCCTATTTTAGCTATTACTCTGTCTATTACTATGTTTTCATACGCAGGAATACCCCCATTAGCCGGATTTTGTAGCAAATTTTATTTGTTTTTTGCTGCTCTAGGCTGTGGAGCTTACTTATTAGCCTTAATAGGAGTTGTTACTAGTGTTATCAGTTGTTTTTATTATATACGCTTTGTGAAAATAATGTATTTTGATACACCTAAAAAATGGATTCTATATAAACCAATGGATCGTGAAAAATCCTTACTACTAGCAATTACTTTGTTTTTAATCAGTTTTTTCTTTTTATACCCTTCTCCTCTATTCTTAGTTAGCCATCAAATGGCACTAAGTCTATGTTTGTAAGTTGTATGTCTAATAAATAAATAAAATTTTTATAAGTTCAGCATAATATAATAGTAATAGTTGCATAATCCACAAGTCTGAATTGGATTCAAGACTGAATTCGAGCAAGGCCACAGAGCGTAGCTTTTCGCGGGGCGCGATAAAAAAAAAGAATTTTTTTCGCAGATTGGCCTTTGCTAAAAACGAGGAAAGCACTGCGCCTCCAATGACTCTCCGTACCGTTTTATTTCTTCATCCTCTCGGTTGTCTCCAGCCCCATCATTTGTTATGCGAATAATGTGGGCACAGCACCGGTTTAATTGCGTTTCGCGGAGAAATGGTCACCGCAGCGTGAGGCTGCACCTGCGCCCTGAATCATGACAAATGATTTCTATTTGCCAAGCAACGAAGCGGCCCCCTACTTTTGTCGGTCACTCTCTTCTGGTACCTTAAGCGACAGAAAAAAAAAATAGATTTTTGGAGAAGAAAACTGGGTGAATAAAAACCCAAGCGGAAAAAGGGACTTGAACCCTCAACTTCAGCCTTGGCAAGGCTATACTCTACCATTAAGCTATTTCCGCCAGCTCCGACAAGACAAAACAATAGGAAAAAAGGAAGAAGGCCTTTACACTTATCAGATGTATTCTTTTAGTAGAATTTGATGGATAGGCCCATGCTTGGAAAGATTCGAACTCTCAACCCCCAAATCCGTAGTTTGGTGCTCTATCCGATTGAGCTACAAGCACAAATTTATTATTCTTAAGCACTACGTGTCATGTAGGCTGCATTACTACAAAGAAAAAACATATGTATATATGATATGAAAAAATATTTTAAGAATTGAAAAAAAAAAAGAGATATGCTTTTTTTTTCCCTATTCATTTAAATTTAAGCGATGGTATACTTTGTAAATTAGGATAGTATTACCCTATTGCATTATTTCAAGGCGTTTATGCCTTCTGTGACTCGAAAAAGTTTATTATAGCACTGTGGTCAAATTAGTCAACATTTTGACCGCAGTTAAGTGATCTGGATGCATTATAACACGTTAGTAATCAAGTTCAAAAAAGAATACTTTGTTGATTTGATTAGCTCGCGTTTAGGTTTTACTGCTAAAAAAAAACAAAATATATATAGATTTTGTTTTCTCATTTCTCCTACCTAATTTATTGGCTCTATCCAAAAAGCGGAAATGCAGACGTTATTAAAGGTCGCTCTTGGTGTAATGTTGACCAGGTACAGAGTTTTTTTTTAGTTGAAAGCGTTATAAATTATCGTAGGTAAATGAAAAAAAAGGTGGCGTATAAACGGGCCACAGGCCGCAAATTGTACCACTTTTTTTTCTTTTTATTGCAGCGCAGCTCTGGCTGACCATTTTTCTCCGAAATAATTTTGTCCCTTTCGTCTAGGGGTATAGGACATCGTCTTTTCATGGCGAGAACACGGGTTCGAATCCCGTAAGGGATAGCCTTACTTACATATGCTCCGAGAGCCAAGCGAAATGAGCTTTCCAGTGCACGTAGGAATTTTTTGTCTGAAAAAGAAAAGGACACAAAAAAGTGGAAAAAAGACTTTTTTTTCAGTGTCTTCGCCCTTCATTCTAGTTTTTCACTGTTCTCCTTCATTCTTTTTTTTTGTGTCCTTCTGATGAATGAAAATCATAGAAAGCATAGTAATGAAAGGGCGCAGGGTATAGCGGCCAAAGGCCCCATTCCCATAACGAATAGAGCATAAGAAATAAGAAAGAAAAATTTTATGCAACTTTCTAAAAAAAACCAAGTAAGTGAAATATGCCTACAATAAATCAATTGATTCGTCATGGTAGGAAGTCAAAACGGCGCACACAACGTACTCGAGCCTTAACTCAATGTCCTCAAAAGCAAGGAGTATGCCTGCGTGTTTCGACGAGAACACCAAAAAAACCTAATTCGGCTTTACGCAAGATAGCCAAAGTACGTTTAACCAATCGAAATGAGATAATTGCTTACATTCCCGGCGAAGGCCATAATTTGCAAGAGCATTCTGTGGTTATGGTTAGAGGGGGTAGAGCGAAAGATTTGCCAGGTGTAAAATACCATTGTATTCGAGGAATTAAAGATTTGCAAGGAATACCGAGTCGACGTCGAGGCAGATCTAAATATGGTACAAAAAAACCCAAAGATTCTATATGAATTTATTTGTCAAATCATCGAATTTCAGCTTTGTTTTTGGTTTATCAAAGGCAAAGGCGGGAATCAAAAAAAATGAAAATTGGCCATTTAGCGGAAAAAATCTATTTTTTTTTTCAGAAAGCTTTTTTGCGCGTCGTTTATCGCATTGTAGATATTTATGCTATGCCCTGGAAGGGCATGTGCCATCAAGACCTAAAAGTCGTGGGGCAAGCATATACAATAGCTCAGACAATTTGGGCTATATCCGGGGCTTGCATGGTAAACAAAAACAATTAATAAAAAAATTGGTCCATATTTGCATGATTAATGGTAGAAAAACGAGATCTCGTGCTATTGTTTATAAAACTTTTCATTGTCTAGCTCAGCATGGCGATATATTAAGACTTTTGGTTAATGCCATAGAAAATGTCAAGCCTGTTTGTGAAGTGAAAAAGGTAAGAATTTCTGGTACTACTCAATTAGTACCATCTATTATAGCAACAAATCGTCAAGAAACCTTAGCCATTCGTTGGATGCTCGAAGCGGCAGCCAAGCGACGTATTAACAAAAAAAGCATGAGCTTAGATCAATGTTTAGCTGATGAGATATTGGATGCTTCCCGAAAGATGGGGATTGCACGTAAAAAAAGGGATGATCTTCATAAACTGGCTCAAGCCAATCGTAGTTTTTCGCATTATAGATGGTGGTAAACTATTTAAAGTGGAAGAAAAAAGGAATCAGGCGACGAGGGAGGCGAAGCGCATTATTTAGAAACTTTTCTGCGCTTCGCCCCCTTTTGCTTTGCCCCATTCAGGGATTGGGGAAAGAAAAAAAAGGCCAAGCTTCGTTATGCGCTTGGCTACTCATTTATAAGCATCTCATGGCTTTTATCATAATTAAACTATTCGTCCTTTCTTAGAATTAGACATTAAGCGTCTCAGCGCAAGATAAGTTTGCCGCATCAAAGAAGGGTTGCAAGAGAGTGGGCGCAGCAAATATAGATTTTTTTTGCTTGCTGTTTTTTCTATCAAAAAATCGACCAGAAAGCCAGTAATATTCGCGTAGTTTTTTTTTGTGCACCCTGCAGGTAGCGCACGATTATCAGCACACCGAGACGACTAAAGACAACTTTTGTCAAGCTGCGGGGGGGAGGAGTATCTGCGGCCTATTTGTTTTGGTAGGAATTAGTCCCCGGGGTCCTGGGACATTCGCTTCCGCCAACGGGGAACTCTACAAGGCCGCAGGGCGCAGCAAAATATATATATATATATAGAATATTTTTTTTTTCGTAGCTTTTTGCATCCCGCGCGTTCAAAGGTCTTCGACCATCGGTGTGCATTATTTTGCGTCATCAAAAGCAAATCCAGCTTTTTTATTATGGTTGATGATGACGCGCTTAAAAAGTAAAGAAGTGAGTGATGTAGCAACTGTTTTGATGCTCCTTACACCAGTCTTCTAATGAAGGTTTATAGCATCATTTAAATAAATACAAATTAAAATAGTAAAAACATAAGCTTGTAATATAGCAACACCTAATTCCAAACCAGTTAATGCGAATACTATTAGAAAAGGAGCAAGATGCGCTAAATACATAATACCTCCCATAGATAGCATAGTCCAAGCAAACCCGCTTAGAATCTTGACTAAACTATGACCAGCCATCATATTGGCGAATAAACGTATTCCTAGACTTAATGCGCGAAAACGATAGGAGATTAACTCGAGAAGTACTAGGAAGGGTGCTAACGGCAAGGGTACTCCTTGCGGCAATAAAAAACTAAAAAAATGAAGCCCATGTGTTTGAAATCCAACTATAGTGATTCCGATAAAAAGAGATAATGAAAGACCCAGGGTAATTATAAAATGACTTGTTACTGTAAAACTATAAGGTATCATACCAATAAGATTACTGAATAATAAAAAAAGAAAAGTGACAAAAATTAGAGGAAAAAAGCGTTGTTTCATCGAAGAAGGACCGCTTATTTGTTCATTTACCAAGTTAAGCACAAAATCATAAATAATTTCAACAAAGGATTGCCAAGCATTTGGTACTAAGTGTCCTCCATTTAAAGTAACGAAATGAACTAGAAGCAATACTAGACTGATAGTTAATAGCATAAACAAAGATGAATTGGGTCGGTAGGGGAAAAAAAGATTTTTTTTTTGCTCCATTTGAACCTTACTTAGGCCCAGGGTTTAAAGCCGTTCCCCTCCTATAGAACCGTACGTGATAGTTGCCCATCATACGGCTCCTCTCTCTTCGGGACCGGCCCAAGGCCCAATAGAGGCTTCATTTTGGCAGCCATCTTCAAAAAAGGATTTTTTTTTACTTAGCCGAAGAGAGCCAGGACTACATTCCTCGCCGCTTATTTTGTGGGAGGTTTTCTATCCATCCTCGAGCGCATTCCACAGTATCCTGGGCACTCGCCCTCATAGCCGTCACCCCAGTTGATCTACCCGCGCGTTCTGTCTAGGATTCTTTAGGCTCGACCGGCGTGTGCCGGCGTGAACATGGTTTGTATCCTGACCCAGGGGCTTCCTTTCACCGTCTACCATCGGCTATTTGAGTAGATCAGTCCTCATATTCGTCTCCCTTCCAAAAGAGCGGCCATTCTCGAGATTCGTAAACCTATCCTGTACAAAACACTTTCCTGACTCCACGGCATCGAAGTAAACGGGAGTTGGATTATCGTCTAAAACCCCGACGAAGTGTTTACACCATCGAGTAGTGGGCGCGAGCTCCGCACGTAAATGAAAGATAGAAATTTCCTATATGAATAGGAATCAATGGAATAATTGCAAATTGTTCTAGCGGACTGCAAGTCATGATGAATTCTCTTTTTTTTATTTTAGCGCGAGGCGAAACTAAGAAGCTGCTTCGTTGCTTGACGCTCTTCAAGGCAAAGTCTTGAGAGAAAAGAAAAAAATCTTTTTCTTTCTTTCGGTATTTTTTCATATATATATATTATATATGATGAAGAAATACCTCGAAGCCAAACTTGATTTGCCCTACATTCGCGCAGCGAATAGAGCGTTAATTTCTATTTATGTTTTTCTTTTCTTAAATAATGAATGGTAACTTTTTGGAAAAAAAGGAAAACGAAGCATAATCAAAGGGATTTGAAGAGCTAAAAAAAAATCTTTTTTTTTCCTTTTCTGCATTTTAGAATATATATGAAAAAAAATCTATCTATTTTTGTGCGCCTAGATTTTTTGTTGGTTTGCTGCGCGCTTTTCTTCTATAAGCTAATGGACAAAGTATGCGTGATTTTGTGCCATCCATGTTCGTTCTAGAAGAGAATAGAACTCAAAGTTTCTAAGCCTCTCCTTGCCCCAATTCCATAAGTTGGGGTCGAAGACCCCAACCATGTGCTTTCCAATATTTGGTCAACGAGCAAAAGTGAAAAGCGCTCATTTACATAGCTAATTTATGAATCGTTTCGTACGGAAACAACTCGACGCGGTTTCAGCTCTGGGAGCCTTCGGTGATGCAAGGTTCAAGAGTGTCTAAGGGCACAAAGAATAAAGTTTAGAAATAAAGATGGTCATTAATTATCATACATGATGAATTTGCTTTATACGAATTCAAAATCGAAAATAGTCTACGGATTTCACGAGCGAAAAATAGTTTTGTACGCAAAGTTCGCCATCCATTTACTATTACGATATATCGAGATTTATCTACTCGACTGACGAGAACCTGAGACACTTTTTATTTATGATGTCGTTCCACGAAGCCTTCTAATGAGCTATATCCAAAGCGGGGGGAAGGAAGCGGATAAGAAAAAAAAAATACATATTTTTTTTGCTTCCTGTTGCACTTTATAACCGAAGGCTTCTTTCGTATCGAGAGCGCTCTTATTTCGCACTTCTTCTTCTGCTCCAGCAGGATCTCTTTCTCATGGGGCTCTTTTCTTATGCCGTGTACATGTGTTGGCTTCAGTTGTTTTTTTGCTTGGTTTGTGTTTGCTCGCATCATCTGGAGAACAGATGATGCGTAGAAAAAAAATCTATATATTTTTTTTCATTGTTAAAGCAAATGATAAAAGGGACTTAGTAAAATAACCATGATACTTTTTTCTGTTTTTTCGAGCATTGCTTTAGTCTCTAGTGTTATGGTAATACGTGCTAAAAATCCAGTCCATTCTGTTTTATTTTTCATCTTAGTTTTTTTTAACACTTCGGGTTTACTTGTTTTGTTAGGTCTTGACTTTTTCGCCATGATTTTTTTGGTGGTTTATGTAGGAGCTATTGCCGTTTTATTTTTATTTGTAGTTATGATGTTGAATATTAAAATAGCAGAAATTCACGAGAATGTATTGCGTTATTTACCTGTAGGTGGTATTATTGGAGTTATTTTTTTGTTGGAAATTTTTTTTATTGTAGATAATGATTACATTCCAATATTACCAACGGAATTGAGTACAACTTATTTAACATATACAGTTTATGCTGAAAAGATACAAAGTTGGACTAATTTGGAAACATTAGGCAATTTACTTTATACCACCTATTTTGTTTTGTTTTTGGTTTCTAGTCTTATTTTACTAGTAGCTATGATTGGGGCTATAGTACTTACTATGCATAAAACTACTCAAGTCAAAAGACAGGATGTGTTCCGACAAAATGCTATAGATTTTAAAAATACTATCAAAAAAATCAGAGATATTTGAAGGCTTCAGCTCTCTGAAGCCATTAAGAAGCTCAAAAAAAAAGGTATATATATTTTTTTTTGTACGCTTCTTCTTTTTTATGTTGTGCCTTCTTAATCTCCGCTTTTCTTTTGCACAAAGCAAAGGAAGCGGGTAAACCCCCGGAAAGCGAAGGTTTTCCGGGACTAAAGTCCTTCGTAAAGCCAATAATGAATATGGAGCGAAAAGAAGAAAAGGTACATACAAAAATATAGATTTTTTTGACGTATGCCGGGGCGGACGACTTACGGCCTACTTTCTATTTTAGTGGTCGAACAATCGAAAAGTAAACAAATTTTCTATTTTCTAAAAGAAATTGCTGCGTGCTGCAAGCGCCAAAAAGCGTGGCGCGGAGCAACAAATAAAAATAGAGGTGGTGGCATGACGGCTCGTTTTCTTTTCCAAGTGACTGCATTGCCGTTGATGCATTTATCTTTTCTATCCAATTCAAACCCCCTTACTGCAACTTTTGCCTCTATGGCCAAAGGCGCGAAACGCAGCCAAATATTTTTTCGTGTTCTTTTTCTAGGAGTTCCGCGGTTAGCGCAAATGACTGTTAAGTGCGTTGAATATATTGACACAGGATTTAGCTTTTTACTATGCCATTGTTTAGAGCATGTCTAAACAACTACCTTACCTTTATCTGGAGACAAATTTGGAAAACGCAGCATACTATAGATTATGTCTAAGTTAGGCCTCATATGGATAAATCTTATTTATGGTTAAACGCAATTCATTTGGGTTTTTTTAGCTCTTGTTTATGTAAGTATAGCATGGTCAAGCTATCAAGCATAAAGCATGTAAATTTTTCATGTGTTTCCGCTTTGCGCTTAGTTTTGAATTCTGAATCATGGGGCTACTCTATGGCGTAGCATCTAATTACTATGTTATTGCAGAACTGAATCAAAGCCAAGTGGTTTTTCTATTCTATGAATAATTAACAAGTTGCATAATCTGCTACTTTGAATTTTTTTTAAGCATTGTATTGGTTTGACTGTCTGTTTCTAAGAGGTTAGTTATACTTATTAAAGCAAATAACCGAAGCCTTTGTAGGCTCTATTTCTCCTATATGATGGCACATGGTTAACGGAAGATTAATACTGATCAGGTAGAACAGATTCAGTTGTGCGAAGCACAATAATGAATGCGAAGCACTCGAAATGCATGATGCATCTTTAGTGTAGGGCCGAAGGCGCGGGCTTATTAGGATGTAAGTATGTAGGTTGTGTAGGTTTTTCCATTAATAAAGAGATCTATATTTTAGAAGGCTTAGCCCCCTCTACTTGAAAGGGCGGGACCTTCTCTTTCTCTCCTCTGCGTTTTCCTTTCCTTTCTTTTGTTCTTTATCTTTCTCTTTTTCTTCTCTCAAATAATCAAGTTATTATTCTAAATAAAAATCTATGTATATAGAAGGAGAGAGAGGCCAAGCCTCTCTCTCTTCAGGAGGAGACAACAATGCTGTTAGGGAATCCTTAAGTCTGAATGTAAAGGCTTGGGTTACTAATGAATGAATCCCAGGAGTGGGCAAACTACAAAGAAAAAAAAATATGAAAAAGCCTTGGAAGTCATGAGTACACTCCAATAGACGACTAGGATCTTAGACCTTCAGAACGTAGCCGACACTTTATATAATAGAATAGAAAAGGGTTGTTGACGCGGTCTACTGGCCACCCCTCGTGACGGAAAATGCATTTGCTTCGGCTTATGCCTTCCATCTTTAATTCTATTAATTGGTTATTTCAGCCGAAGCGGTCTTGCGATAGAACCCAGACTCCACCGTCTATAATAAATAGTTTATTTTGATGATGGGAATATTTTGGCTTTTTATGAGAGTAAGGTAGACTAGAAAAGCCCTACGAATAAAAGTAAACTTAATAGGTAATAATCTGGGACTTCAGTACTCTTAACGTTTAGAGCTTAGGAAAGTGTTACGCATAGATGAAAAAAGAAAAAGAATCTTATTATCTTTATTTAGCGTGGAATCTTAGGTTTAAAGTTCAAAATATTTTCTATTTTCAAGGTTGTTTAAATAAAATGACATAAAACAACCACACAAAGTTTTCATAATTAATTCTCTGTCATTTTGGCAAAACAAAGACCTGTAGAGGCTGTTAAGATAGCTGCTAATGCCATAGGCGCTTTTACTGCGGCGGGGTACTTGGTTGTACGTGCACAATTTAAATAGAGCGAATGCATTAGAATTGGAAGAAAAAAGCCTAAAATTGAAAAAGCTAAAGTTCAATTATAAGGTACTTATTAATGAAGCTAAAAACACGGATCAGCTTTTGGAAGAAATTGAAGAGCGTTAAATGAAAGAAATTAAGGCTTGTTGGTTGGGTAGTAAAAAAAATGAGTACTGATGAAGAATGAACAGCCACGTCTAGATGATGCTGTTTAGCGTGTAGTAGAAGCTAAATACAACAAGCTGCAAGCTAAGGGTAAGGGTCTTCGCGCGACAAGATTCGAGATCAGTATGCGGAACAAACGACCATAAAAGAAAGGCCACGAGTATCATAGGCAGACCTTCAACAGGCACCTAAAAAAAAATTACCACCTAAATTATCTATTAAGTACCCTGTCCCAAACGCAAACTTCTTCGTTTTTCTAAGATATGAAGTATAAGATATGAAGGTATTTTTGTTTCTCGAAGAGCCATCGGGAACTTAGGTTCTTTTATTTATCGAGTTTCGCAAGTATATCTTTCTTAGGATCTAAATCCTATTAATTTGAACGTAGAGTTGTATGATGCGAAACTATCACTTACGGGGTGGGTTTAATCTTAGATTTTTTTCTTTTCTGAGTTTTTATGGGATTATTATCGCGGGTTTGTCTATCCTAATGGGCGTCTAACAAAAAAATCGATTTTTTTGTTGGTTGGCCCTCTTGTGGGGCCTGTTGAAGGGCCGAAGTAGTTCTGAAAAAAACAAGAATATACCAAATGAGTTTGAAAAATACATGGCTATTTCCAATTGGTTATTGTGACGCTGCGGAACCTTGGCAATTAGGATTTCAAGACGCAGCAACACCTATGATGCAAGGAATAATTGAGTGCGCCTAGATATATCATCACGGTTGCAGAGCTCTGCTCCAACTCTGCCATATCTGCTCGAGCTGGCTATCGCCAGGATGTGAGCTACACAGGTGGGGCATCCTTAGCAATAAGATTGCCCCGAAAGCATCATGTGAAACTCGCAGAACATTGAGACTGCCCTCACTAGGATGCTTCGACAAGGCATAAGGGAAGATCAGGATAACAAACTTGATACGTGAATCTAGTCCATCCAATTCTGGACCGTATGTCTGGAGCAGAATATCAAGGCATACGCGTGGATAGTAAGCCTGCAAAACGGCCGAACTCGCGCTCGATATCAATTGCGAACACGGGACTTGAGTCCCCACGTAGCACTCTATACAGGAATAGCCCGAGAAATCAGGCATTCACGCAAGGATCTAACCCTTGAAAATCCGTGATGGTGGAAGCTGGGGAACTAACTCCCTGTACAAGGAGAATTCAGAGATCCCGTAGTAAGAATGCATAGTTTTAGCTATTAAGGGGATCAACCTAAGACCGTTTCGTATCCTCTCTGAGGTACATACAGAAGGGGCTTTGAAAAAAAAAATATATCTATTTTTTCCCCCTTATCTCAGTCAAAAAGCGAATAAAAGCCTGTAAATGCAAGAATGAAGCATACAATGGACTGTTACGCACTCAACGATACCACCATCATCTTAACTACGTGTTACGAAGCAATCAGTTTATAGCCTCGATGATGCCACTGCGCGATAGTTTGTGGAATAAAGCAAGCAAAAAAAATATATATATATATTTTTTTTTGCTTGCTTCTGTGCAAGCTTCTTTGCTGACTGATTGTCTAACACATGCCCACTTTGTTCGCCTTGCGAACAAAGGAAGATGCGCGTAGCGCCGTTACGTTTCCTATTTTGTTTTGGAGAAGAGGGCAAAGCATGCTTCTTTGCCCCTTCTCAGGCCAAGGTTCGAGGTAGCGAGCTTTATGACGGAAAACTGTCACGTATGGTTCTGAGGGCAGACACCGAGCGCTGACCCCTATCTTACATCATGATATTTTTTTCTTTTTAATAATTATTTTGATCTTTGTATTATGGATGTTGGTTCGCGCTTTATGGCATTTTCACTATAAAAGAAATCCAATTCCGGAAAGAATTGTCCATGGGACTACTATAGAGATTATTTGGACCATTTTTCCTAGTATTATTTTGATGTTTATCGCTATACCATCTTTTGCTTTATTATATTCAATGGACGAGGTAGTAGATCCAACAATTACTATCAAAGCTATTGGACATCAACGGTATTGGAGTGCGCCCTTTTACAAGAATAATGGAAGTGCAACGAAATGCACCGGACTGGTTCTATGGTCTGCAAAGCTTCTGGCTTACCAAAAGAAAGATGAGCCAAAATCATTCTTCGTTTGACGTTGAAAGACTTGAGAGACTAGAGCATGCCAGAAACGGGGAGTTAAGGTTAAACCTATAGACTGAAAAGGCTCCCCTAGCTAATAGGCCTATGGTTCCATTCTTTAAGTCGCTAGAGGTACACATTCCTCTTCTCGATGTAGGCAATATACGAGAAATAGACTGCTCAGCCTGCAATGTCCAATAACAGCGCTGAAATATTGAATCTATCAGCACCACAGCCAGTGGCATACGACTTCGAATCTAACAGGCCCGGCCCCGTCATTTTTTGGAATAGGGGATCCCCTAACGTTGGCAACAACCACGGTAGTGGCAAAACTGCCGGAAGAAGAAGAACGAGCCTCTCCGAGGCTTGCTCTTCTCCTTTGGGGACGGAGGTCCTCCAATAGGTAACATCAAGAACAAGAACTTTACCTTTACCGAAGGGGGCCAGCGCTTATACTGTACTGAAGTCTCGGCCGCTCGCGAGGGACGTCGGGCAATTTCGGCGAAAACTCAAGGGTCACAGAGGATTTACTTACGGTAAAAATGTTACTACTATTTTAATCTATTCGACCTAATAAAAAGTTACAAAACTGCATATCGCAAGATCAAATGAAAATTTGGGAACATTACTTCAGGAGTCAGCGAGTCCACTCTCGACGATTCAGGGCGTGACCCGTCTTATCATCATCGATAAAATGAAGGACAGATCCTTTCAGTTTCAAGCAACCGGTAAGTTTTTTAAAACATCAATAGGTGCTAGGAACAAGAAGGAAACAGGAAGCCTATTGCTAGAAAACAATGGGCGAGGACATAAGGCCCAGAGATTGATAAATAAACCATGGGTTCACTGGGTCATTCCTACCTACAACTTGGACTATCACCCCTTTTTTCGAACGTTCCACTTATTGAACAAAGGATAACTAGATTGGATTCGTTTTATGTGGTTAACTATGCAGTAAGGTCCCATACTTTTTTTCTTCTATATGATCTGTGTCTTGCTTGTAAAATTACTGAAATTGCGGAAGCACATTATTACAGACATATTAACAAAAAGGCCAAAGTTTTGACCTTGAAAGGTTTCACTAAGATCATAGTTCAATAAAACAAGAAGCAGACCCCTGATAACGGCACCTGAAGATCCACTGTAGTATATTACGTTTTATTCCCGGGTGGGAAAGAACTAGACATTCTACTCTTCGAGTTTTGATGAGCGTGGAGAGCTGTCTGCGGGGAAACTTGCAAGTACAGTTTGGTGGGAGGCGTATGGGCTCTTGGGACCGAGGACTGGCCGTCGACCCAACCTTATGAGTATTCAGACTATAACAGTTCTGATGAACAGTCACTAACTTTTGATAGTTATATGATTCCAGAAGATGACTTAGAATTGGGTCAATTGCGCTTATTAGAAGTAGACAATCGAGTAGTTGTACCAGCAAAAACTCATCTACGTATGATTATAACATCTGCTGATGTACTTCATAGCTGGGCTGTCCCCTCTTTAGGTGTAAAATGTGATGCTGTACCTGGTCGTTTAAATCAGACTTCCATTTTTATTAAACGAGAAGGAGTTTACTATGGTCAGTGCAGTGAACTTTGTGGAACTAATCATGCGTTTATGCGTGCGCCCGAATAAATAGGCCGACTGCTGAGCCAGAATAGGCTCAGTCGCACTTTCTCGAACAAGACAAACCTGGGTGCGAGCTATCCAAAAAAGCTATCATAGCAATATCATGGCTAGAGCAGTAGGGAAAAGCCGGGGATCGATGGGCCTGCCCCCATTAGGGCTCCCCGGGAAAGCAGAGGATATGGTTAGGATAACGAGCTTGAAACGCGGAGCCCGTCCTAAGCTGGACCGAACGTCCCAAGCAGGATATAGCGGCGAGCGAGTGGTTAGTAAACCAATAGTGTTAAACCCGCAGTTGATGGCATTAGCTTCTGCGGCACTCGGGAAACCACAGGGCACTCCATACAGAGTAAGTCCGAGAGATCAGACGCCCGCGCAAGGACCTAAATTCTCACTAGGAGGTAAAACCTAATTCGGACCTATGGAAGTCGGGGCTAAACATCCCCATGACAGTGTCGTGAGGGAGTTCAGAGGCCTCATAGTATTACAGGCCTCTTCAGGTCATGCGAAGGGGGCCAATCCAAGATCGTACTTTTCCTTTACTAAGACAACAGGAGCTCTCAACAAGTCTATACGCTAGTTTACGCTCAAGTTAAACTGGACAGATCTTGTTTGTCTCTCAACGGCCATATAGGGAAAAATCTACAGAAGCAAACACGGCAGATACTACTATGGATTCACCCCAATGAATATTGAGCGATTCTTTGTTTGGTACGAGGCTATTTGAAAAAAGCAAAAAAAAATGACACCGAGATCTGTAAGGAATACTCTGAATAGAAAAAAACCCCAGCCCATTTAGTAAATAAGCCGAGCAAAAGTCATTTATTTTTCACACCGCCAAAAATACCCAAGCCAAGCGAGATCAAAACGAGGGCAGCAGCACCGTGTGAAAAGACCTCCGGCTAATGCTGGAGGTCCTATTTTCTGCCTACTTTATTTGGTTGCTTGCGCGGATTTCGGCCTCATAAAGGAAGCCAAAAATATGTTCCAATTACACGCGGGCCCGCTAAGGGCCGAAGGCCATAAAAGTTTTTAAGTTTGAGCAATTAGCGCTCCCGCGTAAGATTGTAGATGCGAGCTGGGGCGCCAAAATTGGCTCGCTCGGGGTTATTTTGATTGTGTACTATTTACAGATCTAATCGGGGAGATATACATAGAGGTGAGAGACGTAAGAGCTAAAATTCGCTCGGGAAATGTTACCTATGACTAGTGTAAGTATAAAACGGCTGTGTGGACAACAAATACCACGGCGCCGCCAACAGTGATTTGTGGGCTGCGGCGCAGATTAAGATACTGAGAACTCTAACTATTGTGGAGAAGGTTGCCTAAGGTCCAAGGTTAAGATCTAGGAAGGTGAGCAGTACGAGCTGAAAGGCTCCCATACTGTTCGGAGGGCAGGGGCTCTTCCTGACCCCTATCCATTGTTGTAGAAGCTGTTTCTTTGGATGATTATGTTTCTTGGATATCAAATAAATTAGACTAAAAAGCAAACAGGACGAATTATGAGTGTCTCTCAAAAGCATCCTTATCATTTAGTAGATCCAAGTCCATGGCCTCTTTTGGGTTCATTGGGAGCTTTGGCAAGCACCATTGGTGGTGTTATGTACATGCACTCTTTTATGGGAGGTGGAGCACTTCTTAGCTTAGGTTTGGGAATGATCCTATATACTATGTTTGTATGGTGGCGCGATGTTATACGTGAATCCACTTACGAAGGACATCATACATTTGTGGTCCAATTAGGACTTCGCTATGGTATGATTTTGTTCATTGTGTCTGAAGTCATGTTTTTTTTAGCTTTCTTTTGGGCTTTTTTTCATTCTTCTTTGGCACCTACGGTAGAAATTGGAGCTATTCGGCCCCCCAAAGGAATTGATGTGTTAAATCCTTGGGGAATTCCTTTTCTAAATACCCTTATTTTACTTTCATCTGGAGCTGCCGTGACTTGGGCTCATCATGCTATATTAGCTGGATTCAAAAAACAAGCTGTTTATGCTTTAGTAGCTACCAGGCGACCGTCAGATTACCAAGGAAACTTTTTGATTACCTCTCGTAATCATACCATTGCTGATGCTCGCAATGAGACGGATGCAACTTACCATTTAAACCAACCGGGACAATAGCATGTTGCAAAAGGAAAAGACAGGGTTGACCAACTCTAGAGAACTTTTCCGACCGTGTCTTGGAAATATAGCCGAATGGGTCATTCATGAATGTGAGGTGTTTATGAGACACTAACTCGAGCGTGTTCGGTCAGGTTATTGACCAACCGAAAATATTACAGCGCTATCTCCTCCATGGCAGAATGGTAGCCTGCCTGTGGCAGAGCAGGAGGAGGTCCCAATTTCAATATGAAACAAAAACACTGGAAACACGGCTGCTTTTTTGTCCGAACTAGCACTATTAGTTGGAAATCTTATGTGTTTTCATGTAAGTATAAGAGTACCTTGGTAGTACCGGTGAACTAGATAGCCATGATCCGGCTATCTGGGACGGAGGACTCGTAGTATCCGCCTACCCGAAAGAGAGCTGGCAACAGTAAAGCACTTGACTCGATCTCATTCGTTTAAGGGCAAAGCGAGAAGGAGTCTAAATCATTGTACAGAAATGATTTTCATTTATGGACTTTACCTGATTGACACGGGAAATCTGACTTCAGGTCTGAATAGAATTAAGCCTAAGCCTTTATAAAGCACTACGTGCCCTATAGAGTAAAAAATCAGGTTGGTGAGCCGTGTGATAGGTAACTATCTTGCACGGTTCGGAGAGCACTTTATTATGTCAGATGAGTAAACGGCGACCAAGTTGTACGGCTCTATGAAGTAACTTTTGACTCTACCATTTTGTTGGCTCTAGTCTTCACCGGGTTTCAAGGAATGGAATATGTAGAAGCACCTTTCACGATTTCTGATGGTATTTATGGTTCTACCTTTTTTTTAGCCACAGGGTTTCATGGTTTTCATGTTATTATAGGTACCATTTTCCTAATAATATGCGCTATTCGTCAATATCTAGGGCATTTTACCCAAACGCATCACTTTGGCTTTGAAGCAGCTGCTTGGTACCGGCATTTTGTTGACGTGGTTTGGTTATTCCTATTTGTATCCATTTATTGGTGGGGAGGTAATTAAAAAAAAGAGAAAAAATCTGAAACAGTTTTTTTACCAACCTAATCATACTTTATTTAAAGATAGAATTTCCTTTAGTCTGCTTTTTTTTCCAAGAACTGGGCTTGTAATGATGGTGGTATTCGTGATTAATTCTAGCGATTCTAATATGGATCCTAGTACTTTTTAGAAGGAAGGTATCCATATACTGGTGATGTCACGAGGCAAATATTTTGATAGACTTAAAAGTTATCAATAACTTAATTATTACTCTAAGAGGAAGCTTGAGGTCTATAAGGGGCATTATGATGTCAATCCAGAGGGCATAAAAAGCATCCCGACCTTGTCGCTGAAAAAAGAATATGTTTGCTATGCCCTATCACGTAATATGCAACCTGCCTTTTTTTCTAATAGCAGTTGAATGGATAAAACCCTAGCTGCTTAAAAGCGACCGTTAGATTTGCATAAGAAAAGCGAAGAAGGTGGTTGACCAAGGCCGCGCGGCACGCGCGTGCTTGTCCTAGGCCGGTTTGCTTAGGGTGTTGCTTACGCAGCGCTTTGGAGAAGCTTTGTGCTGATGGTATACCAGTAACATTTTTTTTGTGGGAACCGAATAATAAATATAGCTTTGTGGTCTTCTTCGTCCATCCTGCGGGGGTGCGCGGCTTATGTGAGAACCCGCGCGCCCCCCTCCCCCTCCTTTTCGTGTCTGTCTGGCCTCGACCGCTTCGTTCATAAAACGTGGCATTATGGAAAGTTTACATACATATTAAAATAGATGGGCTAGATGCACTAAACAATAAAACTACTTCATTAATTATAGGAAATGCTTATATGTATTTTGGAAAGATGCGTAGCATTTGGTTGGTTTTGCAAACAAAGAAAAAAAAATATATATATATTTTTTTTCTTTGTTTCACTAATCAGTAGAAAAATATGCTATGCTCCGCGGCCTAGTTGATTTTACGAGCTTGTTGGATCAGCCCTGAATTAAATCAAAGCTTTGGAAAGGCTGAAAAGCCGGTTCTTCGATTGAACATGGAAAAAGAGAAATGAATGCATTCTTCTCGCGCAAGTGTTTTGTCAATGCCTAAAAGCAAGAAGCCGTAAACCATATATAGAGCAAAAAAATCTATATATAGCTCCGCGGTAGGTGTCTGTGGCACTGGCCATAGCGAATGTTGGTGTCATGTTCATAATTCTTATGACATTTCACAACTTTATTCTAGAAAAAAAAGGCAACAAAATGAGACTGTATATCATTGGTATTTTAGCGAAAATACTTGGAATAATAATACCCCTTTTACTAGGAGTAGCCTTCTTAGTTCTAGCTGAACGTAAAATAATGGCTTCTATGCAACGTAGAAAGGGTCCTAATGTTGTGGGATTGTTTGGATTGTTACAACCTTTAGCAGATGGTTTGAAATTGATGATAAAAGAACCTATTTTACCAAGTAGTGCTAATTTATTTATTTTTCTAATGGCTCCCGTAATTACATTTATGTTAAGTTTGGTTGCTTGGGCTGTTATACCGCGCGCCGTGCAAGGTGCTTTCGTCGCTATGGGGCATATCCTGGTGCCCGATCTCCAGTCTGCGTCAATGGAGTAAATCACCCAGAGGTAGCGTTGCCGCAATGCGCGTGGAAAAGCATCTGGGAAACCAAGTCACAACCCATATTTCGAAGGACGACTCGGAAGATACTGTTGGGGTTGATGAGGCTGACGAATCCGAATTACGTAGCTGCTGAACGACAGCATTCACCAAGCCAGCGGGTAACGACTTGGTCCTGGAATCGGTTCTTTTGGTAGGTATAACGAAGGCCGAAGACGGAAAAAAAGAGAGATTTTCGGGGGCATTCTCAGTAAGGGAATAATACTATGCGGACATCTTACCTCGACAAACAGGTGAAAAAAGTCGAAAACGCAATCACGGGATCGACCTACTCTCTAGTGAGAGGGTCGGCGGAGCCGCTATAGTAAGTAAATAGGGAAATCGACCAAGCCAGGTACTGAAGGGCGGCAGTCATGATCCGATGGTAGAGGGCCACAAATGTGGTGAAGGCGGCGACGCTTCAACTCTTCTGAGAAGACGGGTTGGTCATAGCAGACACAATAATGCTGCTACGATCTCATTCAATAAGTACCTCGTAAAGCGCGTCAATATATATATATATATAGATTTTTGTTGATGTGCTTTAGTAAATCAGTGGCGGAGAGCTTTATGACGGAAAACTGTCACGTATGGTTCGGAGGGCGGGGAAATCTCCGACCCCTACTTTTGATTATGGTATGGTATTGTCAGATTTAAATGTAGGTATACTTTATCTATTTGCTATATCTTCTTTAGGCGTTTATGGTATTATTACAGCAGGCTGGTCCAGTAATTCTAAATATGCTTTTCTAGGAGCATTACGATCTGCAGCTCAAATGGTTTCTTATGAAGTTTCTATCGGTCTTATTATTATCACCGTACTCATTTGTGTAGGTTCTAGTAATTTTAGTGAGATTGTAATCGCGCAAAAGCAGATATGGTTTGCTGTGCCCTTGTTTCCCGTATTTATTATGTTCTTCATTTCTTGTTTAGCAGAAACTAATCGAGCTCCTTTTGATTTACCAGAAGCAGAAGCTGAATTAGTCGCGGGCTATAATGTAGAATATTCTTCGATGGGTTTTGCTCTTTTTTTTTTAGGGGAATATGCTAATATGATCTTAATGAGGTGTGGAGCTTTGCATCTGACATTCGTTGGGTTGCGGCCCTCCGCAGGAGCCAGTGCCCTTTTAAGGGCCTTGTGCAGTAAACCCTTCTGAGCGATCTGAAGACCAGTAGGCTTGCGAAGCTTTCGGAGAAGGGTAGCCTGGTGTGTCAGCACAACAACGAAACGCGAACTCATCGGACGACCTATCTAAGACTAGGGAGATACCCTAACTAAGTGGGTACCTCGTAACTTTTCCCCAGACCTATACGTGTACCGAATGCTCATACGGGAAAGTGCGCTCCTAGGTCTGGAACTAGGGAGGGTTGCTGCGAGAAAAAACTTCTCGTCTCATCCAGGGGGTGCGAACACACCTGCGCGAATTACAGATGACAGCTACAAGGGTGGCAGGGGAAGGAAACAGTACCCCATATCCGGGGATGAATGTAAACCCATTGAACAGGGATAATCATTCTGGTTCTGGGAAATACAACTCAGCGGCGGTGGTGGACATTAGTCTGAAAATCGGGCGTAGCGAGCCCAAATCATTAGGGCGCAAAGCGCAACACCTATATTATTGCGGACAATAGACTACTACTCGCGCCTTATTATGAGCGAATCCAGTCTAAACCAAGCAGCTTAAAATCTGACGGAAAAGAAATTTTTCCCGCTCTGTGCCGATCATCCACACTCAAACATCCATGCGAGGCCTTCGTGATTCGAAAACCTAAGCGTAGCTTTGGTTAGAGGGGATGAGACTCAAGATTTCCAGAACGGAGCCGTATGACGCGAAAGTTTCATGTACGGTTCTTTGAGAAGGGTGTGAATATTTCTTATTCTCAGGCCCCAAGGGGCCACGAAGCTACACCCTTACTCTCCTAGTCTATGTACATTGCTTTTTCTAGGAGGTTGGCTGCCCATCCTAGATATTCCTATTTTTTATGTGATTCCGGGTTCGATTTGGTTTAGTATCAAGGTTCTTTTCTTTTTGTTTGTATATATATGGGTTCGTGCAGCATTTCCACGATATCGTTATGACCAATTAATGAGGCTTGGTTGGAAAGTATTCTTACCTTTATCATTAGCTTGGGTAGTTTTTGTATCTGGTGTTCTAGTAGCCTTTGACTGGCTCCCTTAATTCATTGAACAATTTCACTGCAGTGCAACTAAAAAATATATATTTTTAATTAAAAAAAACTCCGTTAAATAGCAGCTAAAAAACCAAATGAATTGATTATTGATTAGAAGAAATAGAAAATAATATATTTTATTCGTTCTATTAACTTCATAAATGCAGGCTTTGAGAGAAGGAGAGAGAGGCTTGGCCTCTCTCTCTCTTTGAGCGTTCCAAAACGAATAAAATATATATATATATATATTTTTTTTATCTAAGGCCTTGTAATGATGGGTAAATCCTGCCCATGATGGATTGCGTTAATCATGAAGAACACAAAGTTTCCATGATCCGCGAAAACGAGAAAGCACGAAACATTCATATGGCAAGACGACTATCGATTCTTAAACAACCTATATTTTCTACATTTAACAATCATTTGATAGATTATCCAACCCCAAGCAATATAAGTTATTGGTGGAGTTTTGGTTCCTTGGCTGGTCTGTGCTTGTTCATTCAGATAATTACAGGCGTTTTTTTAGCTATGCATTATACGCCTCATGTGGATTTAGCTTTCTTAAGCGTAGAACACATCATGAGAGATGTGAAAGGCGGCTGGTTGCTTCGTTATATGCATGCTAATGGGGCAAGTATGTTTTTCATTGTGGTTTATCTTCATATTTTTCGTGGTCTATATTATGGAAGTTATTCGAGTCCTAGGGAATTAGTTTGGTGTCTTGGAGTTGTCATTTTACTTTTAATGATTATAACAGCTTTTATAGGATACGTACTACCGTGGGGTCAATTTGGCCCCTCCTTCTACTAATAGGAGGATAAAAAACCCCACTAAATGCGGGAAACTCTTTATTACTAAGGTACTTTTCTCCCATGGAAGGCGCGAAATGGATGATTTTTGGTGGCGATCCCTAAAATTTTAGCCTTGCTGTCTTGTGTGGGTTTAAATTCTAAGTAAAAATCCTTAGCATGTCATCATAGACAATCCGCAGGAAAACTTTTGCTACACAAGAATAGGCGTCTTCGGCCTCGGAAAAAATAGCATAGAGATTTCCTCAGAGACTACACGTGGGGTGCCTAGTCTATCATCGATCTTTGGCTAGGTAAATATATAGTCCCATTTCTCTCTAAAAAGTCATGTCTATTTCACTCTAATGAATGAATAAATAAAGGCCGGAGGCCTATTGAAGTCTTCTTATGGTCTGGTCTATTTAAGGCGTATATTAAGTTTTTATTTATAAGCCTTACTTAAGCAGCTTTGTAACCTTTTGCCATAACAGATCCAGGATAATAGGGTTTACTTTCAATTCTTGCTCCGGGGATATTTGAGTAACACCCAATTTAACGAATAATAGTAAGGCCGAAGGCCCGCCAGTATCTAGGATTTCAAATAAAAACCTCGGCTAGTTTTAATTGGTTCCTGTTTTTTTTTTTGCAGTTAAGAGAGTTTCTAAGAAAATTATTGACTATTCGACTCTTGGAGCATTAGCCTATTGGCTTATGGATGATAAGGCCAAAGAGCGCGCGGGCCTTATTCATACAAATAGTTTTACCAAAATACTGCAGAAAAAATTTCGTATCAGGGCTAATTCTAGTAAAAAAGACTTTAAATCGCTGCTCGATATTCTGAGTGAAATGCTGAAATGAAAAAAAAGCGGTGGAGCCTGACATCATTCATCTATAAAGTCTAAAAAGGATGTAGAAAAGACATGGTTTGGGGAAATTTAGGCAAATGAGTTTTTGGGGAGCTACAGTCATTACGAGCTTAGCTAGTGCAATACCTGTGGTAGGAGACACTATAGTAACTTGGCTTTGGGGTGGTTTCTCGGTAGATAATGCTACCTTAAATCGTTTTTTTAGCCTTCATTACTTACTTCCTTTTCTAATAGCTGCCGCTGCTATTATTCATCTTGCTGCATTACATCAATATGGCTCTAATAATCCATTGGGTATCAATTCTTCTGTGGATAAAATAGCTTTTTATCCCTATATGTACGTAAAAGATTTAGTATGTTGGGTAGCTTTTGCCATTTTTTTTTCCATTTTTCTTTTTTATGCACCTAATGTTTTGGGGCATCCCGACAACTACATACCCGCGAACCCTATGTCAACTCCGGCTCATATAGTGCCAGAATGGTATTTCTTACCAGTTTATGCGATTCTTCGAAGTATACCTAACAAATTAGGGGGTGTAGCTGCCATAGGACTAGTTTTTGTGTCATTATTTGCTTTACCGTTTATTAATACATCGTATGTACGTAGTTCAAGTTTTCGACCAATTCACCAAAAATTATTTTGGTTGCTTTTGGCAGATTGCCTACTTTTAGGCTGGATTGGATGTCAACCTGTGGAAGCACCATATGTTACTATTGGACAAATTGCTTCAGTTGGTTTTTTCTTTTATTTTGCTATTACGCCCATTCTCGGCGAATTAGAAGCTAGATTAATCCAAAATTCTAATGTTTGCGAGGACTTAAGTCCTCGTAAGCTTTCCCACATTTTTAAGAATTCAATTTATGTTGTGAAATGAAAAGCCATCAATTTATTAACCGTCTTATTACCAAATTCCCGTATCCGGTTTTTACCTATTATTTCTGCATTAATTAGTGGTGTGTTTTTAATTGCACCACTTTTCAAACCTATCATCGCACTTTGTAAAAATTGGAAAAAAAATTCTAGAGGATTTGAACAAGTATCCTTGCCGGGATTGCTCTAGAGCAATTACAGCGGATATTTCAGGAATCCAGCGTCGGTCAAGAATTCCGGATCAAACAAAGTTTCTGTCCAGAATTCTTGATCTATGAGACTTCGCCGAAGTTTCTCTGCTCATAGTTCACAAGAGATTTTGACAAACAGATTAAGAGAAAAGGAGAGGTTTTGCGCTGCGGCATCTCCGTACTAAATTTCTTGGAGCTTACGCCCTGGCTAGAGAAGTTCTAGTAGAAGAGGGTATTATGGCCCAGACGTGCCGCCGTCTTTCTTTTTCCATTGATTTCGTTTCGTTTATCTCTTCATTAATCTGCCGAGATTTTGCTGATTCCACACCAGACCCAGCTACGACGCAAAAAACGTCTATGTCCGGTATAAAAAAAAAAATTCCCAGTATAATAAATCTGCGCATAAAAGTAGCTAATTGATACGTTCTAGGCATAGACGTTTTTTGCGTTCCGCTAGTCTTATTATAGCAAGCGCGTAATCATCCGAATAGTTGTCGTCTACTGTTTCAATTAAATTTGATGATTTAGCACATTGCAAAATTTAATTGACTTCGTCGAGTCTTCCGGAGAAATTATCATTATATATTCTGTTATGATGTTGGCACGGCGGCGGCTATTAAAAAAGTTGTTTTTGGTATTAGAACCCCAGTCATTAAGGCTTTTGTAGCTTCTACAGCAATGACGGCCTATAGCAAAATAAAGTCATAGAGGCGTCTCGAAGCTTAATAAGTACGGTAGCAATGCCCGGCCCGGGCGACCGGTCCTGCCCAACATCGTGCTCGAGGGCCGGTGCTGTTTACCGCCCAGCGAAGAAGCTTCTCCCAGCTGAGTAACCGCTCGCTCCTTATGACAGCCAGGATGAGTTGGCAGTAGCACGGCGCAAATCTCCTGCTATTGGTCGAGAGCCTTACTTGATAACGAATCGGTTAGAGCTTTACACTTGGTGGATGGCTTTAATCCCTTTAGAGTTCACGGATCCCGCGACTGTTTTTTTAGCTTATTTCAGTTCTTCGTATATTTCTATCTTACTTAATTGATGGTTTAGAAGAGATGCCATGAAAAAGTTTCATAGCATAGTCTCAAAATAGAATATAACACATAGAAAAAAAAAAATAAATTACTCTATTCGTTTCTAGGATCTTTTATACTTCAATTTAGATTTTGGTTGGTTGTTTATTCTGATTTTTTTCTTGCTTTATTGCGGGCAAGTAAATAATCTACTGCGGCTTTATGAAAAATCATTTCTAAAAAAATCTATATTTTTTTTTGCTTCATGTTTTCCGGATTTATCAAGTTTACCAAGTTTACAAGCTCGAATCGCTTAAATTCGTAGCAGAGCACTCTGGAACATTTTAACATTTGCACTAGAGACTAAATGCTACACAACGTATTAACTGTGCTGTGCTTCGCGCCCAATTTTGCATTTTTCTATTCAGTTAATAATTTTTTTATTATTCTTAAAGGGTGAAGCTTTTTAATGTAAGCTATACAAAGATTCTAACTTTGGGCCTAAGACTTTCGTGAGCGAGTCCTTGGCTAATTAAGTCATTAAGGTGGCTCTCTAAATGGCTGCAGTAGGTAAAGGCTTGAGAAGCGCAAGCTTCGTCCTTCGTAAATTCTGCCAGATCACATCAATAAAGTAAGTGTCCAAGATCAGCAAAGCTCCCAGCTTTTAGACGTTTCGCGCTTTTGTAATATTAAAATATGCTTCGCTCTTTAACTCATGTTCTAATGTGTTTACTTTTTAGAAAAAAAGAGACGATTTGTGGATAACCAATCGTTTTTCAAATCTCTGATAGCTACTTTACCAAAATGGATACATCAATTTCAAAAATCAAAACATGAAAATATATTCTATACCAATCCTGATTACCTATTTCAATTATTATGGTTTTTGAAATATCATACCAATACACGTTTTCAGGTCTTAATTGATATTTGTGGAGTTGATTATCCTTCTCGAAAACAAAGATTTGAAGTAGTTTATAATTTACTAAGGGCGACCGCGAAGTAACCGAATAAAGTGCTCATTCGTATCAAACGAATGAGACGTTGTAGAAGTCTGCAACGAAACGGCCACGACTTATTTGACGGATATACCGCTAGAGACACCCAACAGGACGAACTTCCAATGGGGAACATAGCCTGTCGTGAAAGGGGATCACAGGGAATAGCCAACCCGTAGGCGATACCCAACCGTGTCTTTAAAACGCAGTTGAACGGGAAAAAAATTTATTTCTTTTTTTTTCATTCGTAAACGTGAGGTGTAGGTGGGATATTAGCCCGGGCGCATTAGGCAAGACTCGAATGAAGTATCATAGCGTCTTCTTCGTACGACGGAGCTTAGTGACAATCGTACCAGGACAACGAAGGAACCAAGATCCCCAAAAGTATTTTTTTTCTTTTTGCTATGCTCATAAAAATTGAAGTAAAGGGCAAAGCTTCAGAGGCACAGCACTTAAGGGTATCTAAAGCACCTGAAGCGCACTGCGCGAAGATGCCCAAGAGCATCCAATTACGAGCATTCGGTGGAACCGGTGAACCATACATTTTTCTAGATAGAGATGCGTGGGACAGAGGGCTCGTAGTACCTGCCTAGTCTTTGCTTCGAGAACCATGTGAACGAAGGAAGGAAGTGCTGCTAGAAAGCGAAAAGAAAGCGCTGGCACTGTATGACGGAGGGGAAGGAGCCTAAATCGACGTACCCCCTCCTAGCCAAGGGGGTACGTTGCGTACTCAAGCAGCACGAAGGGACCGAGATTGAGCTTGGATGAGACTAAGCAGTTAAAAAAAATATAGATTTTTTTGCTGCTTCGACATATTCTAATCGTCTGCATGTTTTTTGGAAACATTGTCATAAAGAGCAGTTCCAGACAGAAAGCCTTTTTCAGCTTATAAAGAGTATCAATCTGTGGATTACCGCCTAGAAAAAGCTTTTACCTAATCCAGGTTTGAATAATGATGCTTTTAGGAAACCTACTATATGTGGCACTTTGATCAAAGTACCATAAACACTGGAGGACTAGGTAATCCACTTCGAATTCCATTTTGAAGCAAAAAACGCTAAAAGCGTGCAGCAAATAATTTTTTTTTCTATGTAGCTTTCCTCGGCCACACTGCGATACATAGAGCCATAATTGAGACAGTAAGAAACCTCGGTCTAGGCCATCCGCAAGCGTGTGTTTCACAGATGATTTTACTATTTAGAGTAATTGGTCCACGAGCTCTGGCAGAAAAGATACTTGACTTGGTTACATGATTTATTGAAGTACGGCTTTAGCTTAGGCTTGACCTGGATAAGACCCTAATAACCTGAACCAAAATTAAGAAAATTTCTTTCCTTGGATATCTTACTAGTTGCAATTCAGAATATACCTACAAGTTTTTACAACAATATGGCGGCAATTAGATAATATATAGAATCCATCAATCTGGTGGGCTTAGCTTACTTGTCAATATGTGTAAAATGATAAACCCTCTGGCGATTTTATGATAAATGAAGTAACCCGAAACCCTGTTTTGCTTAGCTTCAGTATCTTTAAAGCTATTCAGTAGTGAGCATTAACCTTCATTCTACCTTGCCCTGTCAATTAGTAGCATCTGGCAAACTCTAAAAACCAATGTATAACGCACCGCGCTTAAGCTACATACTATGTATTTCATTGGCTAAAACATATACAAATTCTATAAGAAAGGCAAAGCCCGCTCGAATTGCATAACTCATTTGCCTACAAAAATTACCACAATAGGCAATATGAGGGCGCATCACCTCTGGAAGCCATATATGCTGCTAGTTTTTGCTATAATGCAAGGCCACGGATGCTCCATGTACGTAAAAAATCGATTATTTCGCCGGGAAAGCCCACGCTTGGAGCCATATGATTACAAACAACCTTAGTTGAACTTGAGTTGGAGAGCCGTGTGATGGGTAACTATCTCGCACGGTTCGGAGAGCACTTTATTATATTGAGAGAATGCATAGGGAAACTGCGGCTCTGTGATGGAATTCTTGACTCTATGTATTCAATATAACTCACGCATTCGTATACAAACAAGTGTGGACGAAATAACTCCAATTTGTTCGGCAGTCAATATATTTCCGTCAGCCGGCTGGTGGGAGCGAGAAGTTTGGGATATGTTTGGTGTTTATTTTTCTAATCATCCTGATTTACGCCGTATATTAACAGATTATGGTTTTGAGGGTCATCCATTACGAAAAGACTTTCCTTTAAGTGGATATGTGGAAGTCCGTTATGATGATTCAGAGAAACGTGTGGTTTCTGAGCCTATTGAGATGACCCAAGAATTTCGCTATTTTGATTTTGCTAGTCCTTGGGAACAAAGTTCGCGTAGTGACAAATCGAGGAAAAAGTAAATAATTTTTGCTTACAGCCATCTTAATAATATTCAATTTCGTAGTAATTGCATGCTCGGCTCAGTTCTATGGCATGCTGAATAATCCGCTTTGCCTGTCTGAACCAAACTCGGTCTTTTCGATCTAAAACAGCGGGAGTGTTGACCTTTTTTTTCTGGAAACGCCGCGCTCGGGTGATGAGGATTCGAAAGAATAAAGTGGGCCTCCACTACTTTATTGGCTTGACAGAAAAAAAAAGGAAAAAGAAAAGAATAAAAAAGAATATATAGAAATGCCCCAAAATTTTTTCTCTATTTTACCTTTCATCTTCTTTTCCTTATGTTTTATTAGCTTGAAGGAGCTTGGCCAATGAATGCCTCCCCCCTTCCCGTCTTGATCTATCATTTAAGATGATAAATTGGACACAATCTGAAGGTTCAGATTGTGGAATTATTTAATTTATTGGTAGAAGGTTTTATTAATTTATGAACAAATTAACTGGAAATAAGTTGGCTGGAGCAGAACTATCTACATTATTAGAACAAAGAATTACCAATTACTACACCAAATTGCAAGTGGATGAGATCGGTCGAGTGGTATCAGTTGGAGATGGAATTGCACGTGTTTATGGATTAAACAAGATTCAAGCTGGAGAAATGGTTGAATTTGCCAGCAGTGTGAAAGGAATGGCTTTGAATCTAGAAAATGAGAATGTAGGGATTGTTATATTTGGTAGTGATACTGCCATTAAAGAGGGAGACATTGTTAAGCGCACTGGATCTATTGTGGATGTTCCTGTAGGAAAAGCCTTGTTAGGTCGTGTGGTTGATGCCTTAGGAGTACCTATTGATGGAAAAGGTGCTTTAAGCGCTGCAGAACGAAAGCGTGTAGAAGTTAAAGCTCCCGGGATTATTGCACGTAAATCTGTGCACGAACCCATGCAAACAGGATTAAAAGCAGTAGATAGCCTGGTTCCTATAGGTCGTGGTCAACGAGAACTTATAATAGGAGACAGACAAACTGGAAAAACTGCTATCGCTATTGATACCATATTGAACCAGAAGCAAATCAACACACAGGGCACCTCGGATAGTGAAAAATTGTATTGTGTGTATGTAGCGATTGGACAGAAACGTTCAACCGTGGCACAATTAGTTAAGATTCTTTCAGAAGCGGGTGCTTTAGAATATTGCATTATTGTAGCAGCTACTGCTTCGGATCCTGCTCCCTTGCAATTCCTGGCACCATATTCAGGTTGCGCTATGGGAGAATTTTTTCGGGATAATGGAATGCACGCATTAATCATTTATGATGACCTTTCAAAACAATCAGTGGCATATCGACAAATGTCATTATTATTACGTCGACCACCAGGTCGTGAGGCGTTCCCTGGAGATGTTCTTTATTTACATTCTCGTTTATTAGAAAGAGCCGCTAAAATGTCAGACCAAACTGGTGCAGGTAGCTTGACTGCATTACCTGTAATTGAAACACAAGCTGGAGATGTATCTGCTTATATTCCGACCAATGTTATTTCCATTACAGATGGACAAATCTTTTTGGAAACAGAACTTTTTTATCGTGGAATTCGACCTGCTATTAATGTAGGATTATCTGTAAGTCGTGTGAGCGGGGTGAGATTTACATGGGATCGCTGGAGTTGGAAAGCTCTGCGTAGGATCCCTCAGCGCGTAATCTGCCTTACTCGATTATAACTGGGTCGAAAGCCGGTAAGTCAGAAACTAACTATCGGAAGTTCAGGAAAACAAACCTCGATGATGGTCGCCCTACTCTCAGAGGGAAGACACCCGGGATTCTACCTGCGTGAACTTGGGATATGTGCCGTCTGCAGCATGAGTACTTCTACTACACGAGAGGGAAAAGGGGAACCCTGCGTCGGAAAACACACGAACTCCACGGCGATGAACGAGTCAACCAAGGCTCTACAAATCGTTGAATACCTAGAGGGAACTCCCGATGGGAATCCGGACCTATTCATGAGGAAAGGCCGCGATTCGTACGGTCCCAGTGGAACCACCACAAAAACTTACGAGGGGGGAACCTCGTTGGTTCGGCGATGGATAAAACTGAGAATCAGGAAAGTCCTGCTTCTCCTGCCCGAGTTGAGGCTGCAGCCGATCGAATTCGGGAACTGAAACCTAACGTCGACGTAAAATATCAAAAAATCGTCAACATAATAACGGACCCACATGCGCTCATAGCAGCGTACCAACGCATTAAATCTAAATTCGTAAAAAAAGAGGGGATGACGAATGGGAGATCTTCCAGGGAGGAAATCAACTTCTTATCCGCGTTAATCAAAGATGATTCGAGCACATCGCGGAACAACTGCGCGCAGGGAAATACCCCGCGAAACAGGTAAACATCCCAAAATCGGCAGAACCCGGGGAGACAAGACCGCTTACAATGATCAGCGCCAGAGACCAGATATTATAAACAGCCATCAAGGCGGCCTTTAAGCTCACGCCATAAGACTTAAGCAAAGGCTATAAGACCACTAAGGAAGAGAGTGATGCTGCACAGTTCCAAGATAATAAACTAGCATTCAATAGGAAGCAAATCCCTTTGCGTGTTTAACATTCTAAAAAACTACACACGGACAAAATATTATTGATGATTTGATTGTCCTCGTCTATAAGTGACAGGTTTCGGGAGAAGGGAGCCGTGTGATAGGCGACTATCGCGCGCGGTTCTTCGAGAGGGAGCCGGGTTCTATATCCTGTGCTAGCGCCTAGAGATGAGTGCGAACCCTACTCTCGAGGTTCTGCGGCTCAGTTAAAAGCTATGAAACAGGTATGCGGTAGCTTAAAACTAGAATTGGCGCAATATCGTGAAGTAGCCGCTTTTGCTCAATTCGGTTCAGACCTTGATGCTGCTACTCAATATTTATTAAATCGTGGGGCGAGGCTAACAGAGGTTCTTAAACAACCACAATATAGCCCAATTCCTATTGAAAAACAAATAGTGGTTATTTATGCAGCTGTCAAAGGTTATTTAGATCAAATTCCTATTTCGAGCATTAATCAATATGAACATGAGCTTTTGAAGTCTATAGACTCAGATATACTTTCTGCTATCGTACAACAAAAAAACATTACTGAGCAGATTAATAGTCAACTGGCTACTTTTTGTCAAAAATTTACACAGAGCTTCTTAGCAACTCATTCAGTTTAAAAAAATGAAACTAGAAAAAAATTTTCAGGCCGCAGGTTTTGTTTCCGTGCTTCCGGGTGGAGGGTGAAAGCGGCCAGGGCGCAGCCAATTTTTTTTCTTCCGCTCTCTGGCTACGCCCCTAGTAGGGCTTCGTCATACGAGCGAAGCTCGAAAACCCTCCATCCCCACATTAACTGTAGATTTGAAAAAAACAAAAACGCAACAAAACATTAACAAAATTGAATATATAGAACGCTTCTTCTTCTAATGTACTATTCGTAGGAAAAGGGCTTTACGCCTTTGTATTTGCACTATTAGATATTATTTATGTATGCGTTATCTTTGCCCACTATCCGGGCTCGCGCTTAGATAGATGTTTGCATCAGTCTTTTCTTTCTTCTAAAATGAATCAATCATTTTCGATGATTGCTTCGCCCTTCACCAAATTCTAGCTGGTGTAATCAGGAGAAAAGGGATTCGAACCCTTAACCTGTGGTTTTGGAGACCATTGTTCTACCATTGGAACTATTCTCCTAAAAAAAAAAGTGGTTCTTGGTTTATGGAATTTGCACCTATTTGTGTCTATTTAGTAATAAGTTTGCTATTTTCTTTGATCTTAATCGGTGTTTCCTTTCTATTTGCTTCTTCTTCTAATTCGGCTTATCCAGAGAAATTGTCAGCTTACGAATGCGGTTTTGATCCTTTTGATGATGCCAGAAGTCGTTTCGATATACGATTTTATCTCGTTTCTATTCTATTTATTATATTTGATCTGGAAGTCACCTTTTTATTTCCTTGGGCAGTTTCTCTTAACAAGATTGGTTTGTTTGGATTTTGGTCTATGATAGTATTTTTATTGATTTTGACGATTGGATTTTTATACGAATGGAAGAAGGGCGCTTTAGATTGGGAGTAACCCGGCAATTTCTGAGCTTGCCAAACGATAAAAGCAAAAAAACATGTTTTTTTGCTTTTATCGTTTGGCAAGCTTTTAGCATTCCTTCCATCGCCGTGTAAACAAAATGGGATAAACCTCGATAAGTAGGCATAATAAGTCATTCATTAACTTTATTGAGCTCTCGGAGCCTTTGTTGGCGTAGCCAACAAAGTGCAGCCCACGGCAAGAGAGCCCGTGAGGCCGCACCGGCTCTCGGATAAAATTAACTGAAAGGATGCTGGGACGTCAAACGAATCGAGCAGGGCGCTGCCAAATTAGTTTGTTTTCGTGCGTTTGATTTTTTTGTTCTGTCTGGTAGTTTACTATTTTTACCCTATCGGGGAAAAATAGTAAAGCGTTTCGCGGAACAATGACTGTCTGTTCCCGTACAGTGAATGCCTGAAAATAATAGAATAGTCTTTTTGCGATGGGGGAAGCCTGAAAAAGCGGCTGGGAGGGTTCGCACAACGAATGAAAGGTGAAGGTAGTTTTCCTACTTTTTCCTCTCGCCAAAGAGCTTCTGAATAATATGCTTCGCTTCCCCCGCGCTCTTTCTGACAAAATGAAAAAAAAGGCATTCTATATTAATTACATAGTATACTCAATTATATACAATCAATAAAGAGATTAGCGCAATCTACCTTTTGTCGATGCTTTATGCTATATAAAAAAAAGTGGTAATAGAGAGAAAAAAAAGATTTTTTTGCTATGCTTTTTATCTTCAAGCCTTACGCTCCTACTTTCGGGTCCGGCCTTTTATCCGCTTTACTTTAACCAATAGGCTGGCTGGAGAAACCACTTTGGTGGCGTAGCTGTGAAAGATTAATTTACGTGATGTGCAATAAAATAAAGCGTCAAGCAATTGGTAAAAAGTGAACACCTTTGAGAAAAAAGAAACTAATCATGATGTGTTCTTTTTTAATTGATTATTTAGCATATTAGGGTAATTAGCTCAGTTGGTAGAGCGCCTCGTTTACACCGAGAGAGTCAGCGGTTCAAGTCCGTTATTACCCAAGGCAAAAAAAATATTTCTTTTTTTAAGTTAGTTAGATCTGTAATAAAAAGATAGCACAGAACAGTGTTTTTGTTGTAACAAAAAAAAAATGTTTTGTTGTACTACTACAACAAAACTGTCTTATTATTAGTTGTACAACAGGACCGCCGTTTTGTTATGGTAATATATATTATCGCTTTTTTTGCTTTGCTTATTGTTGGGCCAACTAACGCAGAAAACGCATAGCGTTTTCTTAGTTTATGGTACAATCTGAACTATAAGATGATCATGAGAAAAAAAATATATATATTTTTTTTTACTGTGAACATTTCATTTAAAAGGTGCCCTGGTTCCATACGGCTCCACTAGCATAGCGAGTAGAGGCCGAAGCGCTTCAGGCTTATTGGCTATTACTGCGTAATCGGCCTAACGCATGCAAGGCCACAGGTCGACTAACCGCGAAAAAGCGCCTTTCAGTGCAAAGCAGAGAGCCGCGCAGCCATTAGACTTGTGGCTTCGCTTGAACGATACTTCCGGGTTTCTACCGACGTACGTAAGCCAGTAGAATGGAAAGATCCCGATGAATCATCTACGATGATTCATTATGTTTGGGAAAATAGCTTAGTTGGTTAGAGTGCTGGTCTGTCACGCCAGAAGTCGCGGGTTCAAATCCCGTTTTTCCCGGTAATTTTTTGATTCAAAAATTAATTATTATAAAATCAGTTTAGAAAGAGAGATATATATCTCTTTTTATGAACTGGTAACTGAATCAGTTAAAAGTCAAAACTAATCTCGAGGTGTGAAACTTTAGGGATAATGGAATAATGGTTAAGATTACATACTGAGCTAATGCTAGGGTAAAGAGATTGGAAAAAAAAGTTATGCTATACGGATGAATAGTGCAAAGAACTAATACAAAGACCTTGTCAAAAAGAATCTAAGATCTTAATCGGTGTTAGCGGAACCGAAAAATTTTCTATATAGAATTTTCTATAGAAAATATCATAGGTTAAGGTAAGGATTAGATTGGCGCCCCGAGTTGTTCGATTATAGCAGGAAGCCAGCGGTGAAAAGAGCGAAGCTCTATTATGATGAGATAGAAAGATTTACTGCGCGTTATTTGCTCTGCCCTTAATTAATATTAATATAGCAGTTCCGACTAAAAGAAGGACATCTGATAATGAGATACCCTGGCAAAGCAAGTAAGCATAAGCTTAGAAGAGTGTCGAATAGACCGCAGGGCCGAAGGCTTCTTACACTTAACTTCTCACAATATACATAGGACATCTTCCAGTAGCCAATGAGTCAAACATTCCTTCTGCGGGTTAACATGGTTAATAGGTTGCGTAAGTCGTATGTGGGCGCGAAGCGCAGCACGTGTGGTTCTAACCGGAGGAGAAAAGCATGAGAGGCCCCGCCCATCCTGACAAATACAACAATACTGTATCCTGGGTTCAAATCCCACCTTATCCGTAGGGGACGTAGTTCAATTGGTAGAGCGCATGTTTTGCAAGCATGAAGCTGTCGGTTCAACTCCGATCGTCTCCAAATAAACAGGTGGTATATTGTAGAAAAGTAGTATAAGTGCTTGGATGAATTACCCTTTATAATAGCTGCAGGAGATCTCGTTATGCTTTGCACTTTAACTTGGCTTTGGAAAAAAGAATCTGAAAACCAAACTGAATAATTTGTAATAAAACGTGTTAAAGGTAAAGATGGAGGACACGTAGCGTTCTTGCAACGCTGGCAAGATAAATATTTGGCTGCGTTCTATGCTCGGGTAGAGAGTTGGCGCTCCAATGCATGCCGCGGGCAGCAGTGCCCTTGCATTTTTTCTTCCTGTGTCCTGCTTCGCAAAGCTACGATGTTTCGGTTTCACGGGCCTTCAGGCTGCGAAGCAGCCAAGCCAAGAAACAGAAACCTCGTATAAGCCAGCAACAACTACGGTATTTTTCTAACATAATACAAACAGTGGCTATATTATATATTGGCCTGCGTAGCTCAGATGGTAGAGCATTCCCATGGTAAGGGAAAGGTCTCCGGTTCAAGTCCGGTTGTAGGCTTTGTAAAAAGAAAAATGATTAAATATGGCTAAAACCAAACAAATCAAAAATTTTACTTTGAATTTTGGACCTCAACATCCTGCTGCTCATGGTGTTTTACGATTAGTATTAGAAATGAATGGAGAAGTTGTAGAACGCGCGGAACCGCATATTGGATTACTTCAGTGCGGCATGAAGCCGCTGACGCCGAGTCGGCATATCCTATGCCGCTAGCTATGTCCTGCTTGTTCCCCACCACGGGTGGCGCGTGGAGGCAACTCCCGCGTCATAAGCACCGGGCAAAAGGCGTTTTGTTGGACAACTCAAGTGAGGCAAATCGCTCAGGGGAAAGGAGGGAGAAGGTCGTGAAGGTGGCCTCGTTATCCACACTAGAGGTCTCAACAGAGATGAATAGGGGGACGCCGAGTCCCCCACTGTGGTTGACTTACCACTGGGCTTTCTTGGAAACGAGAACGCGTCGGCGGGTCCTGGAGTACCCGTCAAGGGCGCACGCGTATTCCTGCGGGGTGATTATTACGACCAGCCCCTCCGCATCTCGGCACAGCGGAACATGTAACCAACCTGAGGTCCCATTTTAACCGCCAATTTATTGTCCTTACAATGGGTAGGCTAACCACACAGGGTACAAGCCAAAACCTTAGGTCGGGTAGGACGGCACTACTGGCAAATACTATCTGGCAAAGAAACGAGTCGTAAAGGATAAAGCTTGCGTCAAAAGCATACGGGAAAATTCTAGCAACGAGGAAACCGGGGGGAGGAACCGGTAGAGCTGCAAGAGCATAACCGGAAGGTCAAGCCAGGGAGGCCGGGTCATTTAACGGAAGTGGAAAGGTTCGAATCGAGGCTGGAAGAAAAAGGAAAAATAGGTAGCTCGTAGGACCCCACTGTGGTTGAAACGCGGGGCAAGACTGCGGGTGTTGGATACCCCACCCCAGATAGCGCTGCCTAAACTTCATGGAATTCCATGAACTAAGAAAACAAGCAGTCTCAAATTTGCGCATGCAAATTTCCAAGCTACCAAAACGGCTGCAGAGCATAGCATATATATATATATTTTTTTTTGCAGGCTTCAGACCTTTTTCTCGAATCTTGGGCTACCTGTAATAAATGGCGTGAGCCGTATGCGAGGAGACTTGCACGTACGGTTCTTAGGGGGGTTCCGGCCGGAAGATCGGCGCCTACCCGACTAGAGGCACAGAAAAATTAATCGAGTATAAAACTTATCTTCAAGCTTTACCTTATTTTGATCGTTTAGAGGGCGACCGCGAAGTCATCGAATGAACTCCTCCATTCTGGAGGTGCTGCGGAAACCCGCAGCAAAACAGATACGACTAATCGACATATAGAATATGGCGACGACGACAGCATGTCGTAAAAGGAGATAACTGGGAATAGCCAACCCTTGGCCGTATCTTCAACTGCATCCTTGAGTGTCAGTTAAATGGAAAGTATCATGAATGAGAGATGCCAGCGGAATGATCACCTGGGCGCGCTAGGCTAGAAGGAAAATAAGCTTCCTCTGGCAAGATAACAAAGTAAGGCAAAATATTTTTTTTTGCTGGCTTTCAGTTTTCTGAGTGCAGCCTCCTCCTATAACGTCTTTCTTTGTGTGTCGAAGATCTAAAGCGAGTACACCGGAGATAGAAACAGAAACTACGATTCAATATGAATATAGCAAAGCATCTGAAGCATAACTACACACTCACATAATCTTGTAAAAAGATAGGAGCATTCGGTGGAACCGGTGAACCATACATTTTTCTAGATAGAGATGCGTGGGACAGAGGGCTTGTAGTACCTGCCTACTCGCTTCAAATATTCAAAAATTTTTTTGCTGCGAGTTTTTTCAGAAAAACGCTGATATCAGCAAAAGGGAAGAAGCCTAAGTCGGCAGACTGACGCCGCGCACTTGAGCAGTTCGGAGAAGACCAGCCTACTCCATATTCTTTAGAAATTAAGCCAGAATGCGCAACTTTTAAGAAACGAAGGAAGTCCGTTAATATTCGATTCGTTCGCTAGCGCATAAACCAGGCAGACGCTTTATTCGAACTAGAGCTTGATCACCCAAAAGCGAAAATACTTCTGAAGTCAAAACTCAACCATTAATTATGACGCTGCGATCCTGGTTTGCTTATTGAAAATCTAAGGGTAACTCAAGTTAGAGAGCCGTGTGATGGGTGACCATCTCACACGGTTCAGGGAGCACTTTATTATGTGATGCGAGTGAATGTGTACGGCATAGCTGGCATCAATTAAATTTTGACTCTATTTATGTTTCTATGATGGCCCAAGAACATGCTTATTCTTTAGCTGTAGAGAAACTTTGTAATTGTGAGGTACCATTACGAGCTCAGTATATACGAGTGTTATTTTGTGAAATAACTCGAATTTTAAATCATTTACTTGCTTTAACTACTCATGCTATGGATGTGGGGGCATTAACTCCGTTCCTGTGGGCCTTCGAAGAGCGAGAAAAACTTTTAGAATTCTATGAAAGAGTTTCAGGAGCCAGGATGCATGCCAGTTACATACGACCAGGCGGAGTTGCACAAGACATGCCTTTGGGCTTAAGTGAAGATATTTTTCTATTTACACAACAATTTGCTTCTCGTATTGATGAAATAGAAGAAATGTTAACCAACAATCGTATCTGGAAACAACGATTAGTTGATATTGGTACTGTTACTGCACAGCAAGCTTTGGATTGGGGATTCAGTGGTGTAATGTTAAGAGGCTCAGGAGTATGCTGGGATTTGCGAAAATCAGCACCTTACGATGTTTATAACCAATTGATTTTCGATGTACCCGTAGGTACCAGAGGAGATTGTTATGACCGTTATTGTATTCGTATTGAAGAGATGCGACAAAGTATTCGAATCATTATGCAATGTCTTAATCAAATGCCTAGTGGCATGATTAAAGCGGATGATCGTAAGTTATGTCCTCCTTCACGATCTCAAATGAAACAATCCATGGAATCTTTAATTCACCATTTCAAACTTTATACAGAAGGTTTTTCTGTACCAGCTTCTTCTACCTATACTGCAGTAGAGGCACCTAAGGGAGAATTTGGTGTGTTTTTAGTCAGTAATGGAACCAATCGTCCTTATCGTTGTAAAATAAGAGCACCTGGTTTTGCTCATTTACAAGGGCTTGATTTTATGTCCAAACATCACATGCTATCAGATGTTGTTACCATAATTGGTACTCAAGATATTGTTTTTGGAGAGGTAGATAGATAGAATTACTATTTCACAGGTAGGAAGGGCCCTAATTTTCTGGAGCCAAAAAAGATTTTTTTCACGAAACTCAAAACGTCGCTGAATCATCTATGATGACTCATCAACCTAGCGTGCGGAGAAGTATATACATAGCGAATTGCTACGGAATGCACTATTTTAAGGCTTTTCTTCTCCGGAGCTACGCACTTTTTTATTCGTTTTATGAACAAAGAGCACAGAGGCAGAGGGTGCCTTGGCGTTTTTCTTCTCCATGCCTTTTCGATAAGTAGAGAAAATAAGCTTGCAAAGGTCACAGAGCTCAGTAAAAAAAAATATATATATATATTTCATTCTGCTGTCTGCTTTACCCTTGGCATAGCGAATGACAGGGCCGGGTGGAACGATGAAAGCGCCCGCGGCCCATCAGGATTATGGCATTCCTACGTAATGTCCTAAAAAAGCACTAATTTCATGATGTAACGACTAACTAAAATGCATCGTTATTAAATCTTTTAAGAATGCAAGCCTAGAGCACCTACTTGACACACACAAGATTGAATCGCTTAAAGAAAAGATCTTATATACAGAAAACAATCTGAGATAAGAATACATAGAAAAAAGTGAAGAAAAAGCGCGAGAAGGGCGCAGCAACTCTATGATCTATTCGTAGTTCAATCCATCTTATTATAAGATGATAGCAAACCTTGCTGCAGGCGATCAATCATCGTAGATGAGACATTGATACAAATAAAAAAGGCAAATACACCATGACACTAAAACAATTAACTTTTCGTTTAAAAAAAAAGTCTGCTGGCAGAAATTCATCAGGGCGTATTACTGTTTTTCATCGAGGAGGTGGATCGAAGCGATTGCATCGGAAAATTGATTTTCAACGGAGCACTTCGTCTATTGGCCTCGTACAAAGAATCGACTATGATCCTAATCGTTCTTCTTGGATTGCTTTAGTACGATGGCTTGAAGCAATGAAACAAGCGGAGGCAGCCAATAGTCAAACAGAAGAAAACGCTTGGCGTTTTCTTGGTCGGAGAGAAAAAAATCTTTTTTTTTTCGACCTCTTATTTTCGTTTTCTTCCTTGTTCAGGAAAGCCCAGAGAAGAAATTCCGTTTTTTTCTCTGCCCTTTTTTCCCCAGAGACAAAGAGAGAGGCTGCAATTTTAGGCCCTTTCGGTAGCTTTCTTGATTTATCTAGGATAGCCTTAGCCGGGGCAAAGCCCGCTTTCTTTGCTTTGCGAATGAAAGACTTTGGAGGACATAATACGTTTTCTGGAAATGAAAGCGGAAGGTGGAAAACGCATAGCGGGGTGCAGAGAATCGAACGCAAAGCGCTTTCTTGGAGAACCAATATATTTTTTTCTTTTAAACCTAAGCATAGCGAAAAAGGACCAATGGTTGAGGCGGGCAAAGTAGATCGTGCACCTTTCACTTATATATTAGCTAGTGATCAGTTAGAAGCTGGCAAGACGATAATGAATTGTGATTGGTCTAAACCTTTGACTTCGTTCGATCAACATCAATCTTCCCAAAATTTGCTAGCCCATAACGACCTTCGGTTCCGAAATCACTTTGTTCACATAACAAATGAAGGCCAAAGGTCCCTCAGGATGGAAGAGCCCGTGCAGCGTAGTCAGGCTGCTTCTTGGCTACGCCCCGGGGGGGACTACGCTTCAAGTGAGAATAAAAACATACTTGATTCATATTATCAAATGGTAGGAAATTGCGTATCATTGGCTACTATACCTATAGGCACATGGATACATAATATTGAATGGAATCCAGGTCAAGGCGCAAAGTTGATTCGAGCTGCAGGGACCTTTGCTCAAATAATTAAGAAATTCGAAAATACACCACAATGTATTGTGCGATTACCTTCGGGTGTTGACAAACTCATAGATTCCCGATGCCGAGCTACTGTTGGTATAGTGTCCAATCTTCATCATGGTAAACGTAAGCTTGACAAAGCGGGACAAAGCCGATGGTTAGGCAGACGTCCCATTGTTCGGGGTGTTGCTATGAATCCGGTGGATCATCCTCATGGAGGAGGTGAAGGACGCACAAAAGGAGGTAGACCTTCGGTATCACCTTGGGGAAAGCCCGCCAAAGGTGGATTTAGAACAGTAGTAAGAAAACGCAGAAATTAGTTTATGACACGATCTGTATGGAAAGGCCCTTTTGTGGATGCTTGCTTGTTCAAGCAAAAAAAGATCAGATGGAAAATTTGGTCACGTAGATCTTGTATTTTGCCTCAATTTGTCGGTTGCTATGCACAAATTTATAACGGAAAAGGTTCTGTTGGTTTGAAAATTACTGAAGAAATGATTGGTCATAAATTTGGAGAGTTTGCTTCTACACGGAAACCTTCTTCCTCTGGGAAGAGAGCTTCGCCCTCAAAAACAAAAATAAAACAAAAAAAAAAGGTACGATAGTGAACTATGGCGCAAAAAATAAATCCGATTTCAGTCAGACTGAATCTGAATCGTAGTTCAGATTCAAGTTGGTTTAGTGATTATTATTATGGAAAATTGTTGTATCAAGATGGAAATTTTAGAGATTACTTTGATTTAATACGTCCACCTACGGGAAAAACGTTTGGCTTTCGTCTCGGTAAGTTTATTATTCATCATTTTCCTAAAAGGACATTCATTCACGTATTTTTTTTGGATCGACTTAGCCGATCAAGACACACAGGCCTTGGGGCAATACAATCGGTCAAGCTGATTAGGCGTATTGACGACGCTACAAAGATACAGCGAAACGAAGTCAAGATTGGGCGCTATGGATACAATCATAGGTTACCGTCAATGCACGAAATCGATCAATTACTTCGGATCAGCGGTTGGATGGCCTCCAAAAACTCTACTTCTTTGAGGAACGATGCCTTTTTGGAGAATGATGACAGAAAAATGTCAGAAAAAAGCTATGCATTTTCTTGTTTTGGCTCTTTGCGTCAAATTAGCGATGTATTTCCACAGACCATTTTCGCGGCTGTGCGTGCTCCTTTAAATCATTTAGTCATGCAATACTTCTTTTATTCAAAGAACCGAATTCAATTTGATCCTATTGTTAACATAGTTTCCAATTTGGCGGCACGGAGCATAATTAAAAAATCTATTACAAAGGAGACAAAAAAAAAAGAGGACAGCTTGAAAAAAAGAATGCGTTCTATTCTGTCAAATAAAAGCATTTGTTCGAAAAAAGAAGGCTTAACCTATATGAACAAAACCGCGCAAGGCTCCTATGTGGAAGCCTTACGGGGTTCTACCCACTTCATCCGCTTGGCGAATGAAGTGGGCTTTGCGAGAAAAAATAGACCCGAAATTTCTCCGAACATCCAAACGGCTTATTCAGTTTGGCTTTTCTCTGAAGATATTAATTCCAGAAGGACAGAGATGCGTAGCGCGGAAGAGCTTTTAGCTTTGCGCACGGCGCTCCCCAGCTTTGTCCGGGCACTAACGTTCCCACACCAAAATGCCCTCCACTGCTTGCACAAACAGAGCCTTTTAAGGCTTCGTTTTCAAATCCATCGCGAGCAAGGCATGCCATTAGCTAATAATTACATAATGAAAAACACAGAGCCGATTCGTCAACCCTGGTCTATATTGGATTTTGGTGCTCCCTTTATTTCAAGAGATGCTAAATGGAGGAAAGTTCACTCTTTGTTCAGTCGTTATTATTATTGGAAAAAAATGCAATTTTTTTTATCTAACCAAACAAAAACTAATACCTTAATTAGGCCAGTCAAAATAGCTTCTGTTTATCAAAGTGCTTCTCTAATTGCTCAAGAAATATCTTGGAAACTAGAACAAAAAAAATCATTTCGACAAATTTGTAGATCTACATTTCAAGAGATTGAAAAATGCCAATATGTTAAAGGAATCCGTATTTGTTGTTCGGGCCGATTAAATGGCGCAGAAATAGCTAAAACTGAATGCAAAAAGTACGGTGAAACCTCTTTACATGTATTTTCCAATCAAATCGATTATGCGAAAGCACAAGCATCTACTCCTTATGGGATTTTAGGTGTCAAAGTGTGGGTTTCATATTTTTAACACAAAAAAAAGGGACAAGTTGTGCTATATCCAAAACGTACAAAATTTCATAAATATCAAAAAGGCAGATTTAAGGGTTGCAAAGCAGACGGTACACAACTTTGTTTTGGAAAATATGGCATGAAAAGTTGTGAAGCTGGTCGTATCTCATATCAAGCAATTGAAGCAGCACGTCGTGCTATAAGCAGAGAATTTCGAAGAAATGGTCAAATATGGGTAAGAGTTTTCGCAGATATTCCTATTAGCAGTAAACCCACCGAAGTCAGAATGGGAAAAGGAAAAGGGAATTCTACAGGTTGGATTGCTCGTGTGGTAGAGGGACAAATCTTATTTGAAATGGATGGTGTGAGTTTGTCAAATGCGCAACAAGCTGCCACATTAGCAGCGCATAAACTATGTTTGTCAACCAAGTTTGTTCAATGGTTTTAATTAGTTAATGAATAAAAAGCGAGGCCGAAAGGCACGGAGCAAAGCAAAGAAAATGGGTAAAGACCAGGAATCTTTGTAAACTTATGGCCTCTATCAGCCTGAAAACGAACAAGCAGTCGAGACGATAGAAGTGTTGAAACCGTAAAGCGAGTAAAAAATTTATTATTAGAAATAATTAATGGTCTTTGACCCCAATAAATAGAATATAGCCCAAGGGTTAAAAAAAAGCCTAAAAAAAGAAATAAATATCTATATAACGCTCTTTGCTGCGCCTTTTGGAATGGAGTAACGGCGCGACTTACAATTTATTTGCAATGCGAATAAAGTAATTTTAGCCCGCGGAACAGAATAAAATGCCTTGAGGCCGAAGGCCTCAAGTCCAAGACGATTATTTTGTTCGCAGCCTTCTAGGTGAACCATGTAATAGATTAAATTGCGTAGCGGAGTTTTGTTCCACACAGCACTTTTCTTGTTTTCGAATAGAATAAAGCGCATGGCGTTGAGGTCGAAGACCCCTGAGTGAAGCGCTAAGGCTTCCGGGCTAAAGTATTTGCTGCGAAAAGTTAAAAAAACATTTTTTTCGCTTTCTTGGGGCACAAAGCTAATCAAGAGCTTGCTACTACGTCCTTTTACGCTTTTCTTTTTATTATGTAAAAGGAAGGCATAACAGCCCGCTATTTAGAAATCAGATAGGGGACGGTGCTTATATTCGTTTTTACCTGAAATAAAAAAAAAAGCAGCCAACTTATGTTCACTCCAAATAGACTCCGTTTTCATTACGAAAATTTATTACGTCAAGATTTGTTGTTAAAATTGAATTATGGCAACATTATGGAAGTTCCGAGATTGTGTAAAATAATAATAGTTCCAAAGGCACCCTCTAATTTGATAAAAAATGGAAAATTAGCTATGGAGATTGTTTGTGGTCAAAAATTCATACGGACACGAAGCAGAGATTCGGCAGGAAAGTCGTTTCGATTTAATAAATTTATATTGAATCGAGAGTCGAAAAAAGACACAGGATATGTCACTTACCTAGCACAAAGCACTCTACGAGGGCATACCATGTATAATTTCTTGGAAAAACTTATTACGATAATATCTTTTTACGATTACTCAGTTAAAGTACAAAAAAGCTCCATTCAATTATCAATGCCAACGCCGTTGTTACGATTATTTCCGGAAATACAAAATCATTTTGAGATTTTTGAACATATTCAAGGGTTTGATGTAACTATTGTTACTTCAGCCAAAACACAAGATGAGGCTTTCATTTTGTGGAGTGGTTTTTTGCAAAAAGAGGTTTAGTCATATGTCAAATCAAATGAAACGAGATCATAGATGTAGATTACTTGTGGCTAAATATGAATTAGAGCGAATGCAATGGAAAGCTATTTCTCGACAGAAAAACCTCCCTAATGAAATACGTTATGAATCTTTTTTCAAATCGTCTAAGTTGCCAAGAAATAGTTCCAGAACACGAGTAAGAAACCGATGTATTTTCACAGGTCGCCCTCGTTCCGTTTCTAAGTTATTTCGCGTTTCTCGTCTAGTTTCTCGTGAATTAGCATCTAAAGGTTCTTTACTAGGCATAAACAAATCGTGTTGGTAGTCAATGGAATAAAGGTTAGCTTTGCGAGTATAGGATGCAGCAAAAACTCTTTTTTGTACGCTTTTTTTTTGCTTTGTGTGTTTGGGGACTGAAGTCCTTTGCATGCAACGCTGTGCGCTCTTTGGTTTCTGAATACTGAACGAACTCGACCGGTGTGCCGTGTGGCTACTTTTTGTATACGTTGGTGTGCGAGTTGATGGCGTGTAACAACTCTATTGCTAGAATTCTACAAGATTTTGATTAGGTTACGCGCCAATCTCATCCGCTATAAGAAGCAAGCGAGGGTCGAAGACCGCGCAGCATGCTTGAATGAGCGTACGAGAAACTCTCTATCCGTCCGCGTTTACGAATCTACCCAACGAAGGTCGCGGCTGGGATACTCTTCGCTTCGCGCCTTTGCATGCTACTTGCCATCAGTAAATCATGCGAAGTACTGCGAAAAAAGAAACAAGAGAAGAAAACGCTTGCTTTTTGTCAGCATCAAGGTGTCGAAGAAAGAATCTTCTCCACTTCAAAGTGGGCTTTGATATGGGATCGTGAAGGACGAAAAACCGATGGCGAGATTCTATAGAAAATGGTTTATAAAAAAAAATTAAGTCAAGTTTATGGAAGCCAAATTATTTTGTTTTTTGGAAATAATTGGAGTTGGGTACAAAGCCAGTACTAATCCACAAGGCTCTATTTTATATCTAAAATTAGGGTTTAGTCATGAGATTCGACTTCAAGTCACGTCTGCAGTTCGCGTTTTTTGCTTCAAGCCTAATATCATTTGTTGTACTGGAATAGATCATCAAAAAGTAACTCAATTTGCTGCCAGCATCAAAAGTTGTAAACCTCCTGAAGTTTATAAAGGAAAAGGTATACAATATCGAAACGAAATTCTACATAAAAAACAAGGAAAAAAAAAATAAATCATGTCATATATTTTAGGAACTAATTTAGTGCCGAATGAACAAGTAGAAATTGCTTTAACTCGAATCTTTGGACTTGGCCCCAAAAAAGCAATTCAAGTGTGTGCTCAATTAGGTTTTAATGATAACATTAGAGTTAATAAGTTAACTAAGTATCAAATTGACCGAATTATCAAAATAATAAGTCAAAATTATTTAGTTGATTTAGAATTAGCAAGAGTAATTCAGAGGGATATTAAACAATTGATGAGTATTGGTTGTTATCGTGGTTTTCGCCATAATGCGGGATTGCCCTTACGTGGTCAACGAACTCATACTAATGCTAAGACTTGTCGCAAATTCAGAAACGTTTCGATCAATCAACGAAGTTGATTCAGGCCGCAGGCTGTAAGTTTTTTCCCATTATCCATAATAAATGATGAAGGCGCGAAGCGATGTGTAATGAAATTTCAATTTCATTACACATTTTGTTATTGGCTTTTCCTCCGCAAAAACATCATCGATTGGTAAGGCCGGCTCCTATTGGTTGGCATATAGGCGCAACAAGTCAAAGGGCGCAGTAAATCGATATATATAGATTTTTTTTTTTGAGTCATCGCATATTTTTTATCTATTTTTGCACCGTAACTGCCGTTCGGCAGGGCGGGCTCGGATAATAGAATCTCTCACCCAGAGAACCAAAAGCTGCGGCGTTCTCCTTTGTTTAATGGATTATTTTGTACAAATTTTTTCCACAAATTTTTTTTTTAATTAGTAAACAGATAAGATGGATTGTAAAAAAACCCGATCGATGATATCAAACAAAATCTAAACATTCAAAAAAAACTCATGCAGAAGAAAAAAAAGCACGGTATTGCATATATTCGATCAACTTTAAGTAATACCATTATTACTGTAACAGATCATAAAGGAGATACAAAAACTTGGTCCTCCTCAGGTTCATTGGGGTTCAAGGGATCTCGTCGCTCAACCAATTATGCTGCTCAAGCAACTGCAGAAAATGCGGCCCGAACTGCTATTCAACTGGGAATTAAGTCGGTTGAAGTTGAAATAAAAGGGTTAGGTTATGGAAAGGAATCGTCGCTACGTGGTTTACGACTAGGAGGTCTTATTATTACCAAAATTAGAGATGTAACCCCAACCCCACATAATGGATGCCGACCCCCTAAAAAACGCCGTGTTTAAATATCATCATAAAGTTATTCATTTTCAATTACTTGACAATGCAATATAGTGAAATCCCGGGGTACAGACCCGGTTTCATCATTTTCTAATGCTAATGTAGGAAGCCCTCGTTAGCATTTAACAGCGAGTTTATCATATCTGGGAAGAGAACAACAAGTACCAATCCTTTCCAGTCTTATTATGAAAACCAGCCAAGTTTATGGGTAAAGATACTTTCTTTCTAGAAAAAACGACAATAATTAACTTTAGATCAATTTATTACACGGATTTTTTTTTTTAAGGGAAGAAGGATCGGCTAAACTCGAAAGCGAACCCGAGGCTATTTTACTCGTCTTATAAAAGATTACATAAACGTGATAAAAGGCCGAAAAAAAATAGATTTTTGCTACGCCCGCAATTACATAGTAATTGCATTCCTCATGAAACTGAGTATGAGGCGCAACTCTCAGCCATACGACTCCAGTCTCTCCTGGCTTGCTCCATTAGTCGAGATTGTGTAAATAGAACACGTCTTTCCGCCTTCATTTGTGTTTTAACCACATGAAATGAATATGACATCACTTGGCTAAATGGTTGGGTTGGCCTCATTTCGATTGATCAGCCCTTGAATGGTCATTGTTTTGACAGAAACAAAAATGAAATTGTTATGCTAGAAGGTGCAAAATTAGTGCGACCCGTTGGCCCACAAACCTAAAAATACTTAAAAAAAATCTATATTTTTTTTTGGCCGGAACTTAGTATTCTAACTCTTGTCGGATGCAGGTGTAATCCCTGTCGCGCGGTAATGTCCCGCAAACTCTCGATCATCACATGGGAGTGGCAACCCCGGACTTCATAGCAGAATGATCGCAGGAAGAAAACCGAGAGGAACACTTTGGTTAACGAGTTAAAGCTTCGGTGCCCGATCACCTTCGGTATGCTGAACCCTTACTGGGGGCTAGACTACAAGTCAATGAGGACGAGTATGATTAGCTTGATTTCTAATCATAGGCATTCTAGGAATACAGTAAAAGAGGCCAGGAAAGTAGTTGTTTTCACTACGTTCTACGTGCGTGTTCCACCTCCCGCAGTATTGCTCGTTTCTCAGGTTTTCGCAACAATCCGACTCGGGAACGGGGTAACTACCTTGAACTCCAAACAAATGATCGTAGGGTAGGCTAGCCAGGCCACATGTTCATTGGTAGCAGGATTCTCCAAAAAGCGAAAGCGCGGTGATAAATTATTGTGATATGCTTACTTGGAGACTCATAACTTTAAAAAAAACTGGGTGTTCCGGGTAAAAAATATATATATTTTTTTTTAAGTGATATTTTTCAATAAAAAATCTATTTTTTTTACCTGCGGCCTGGACACGCTATGCCCCGGCCAAAGGCCGAAGAGCTTGTGTTCAGATTAAAATCCAGGATAGAATCTATAAGGCTTCGCGGCAGAATAACCATGGAAAACAAAACGCAGGCACTCCAAAAGAGGTTAACGGCTGGAACACAGGCCATATTGATAGATATATTGAACAAAGGCAGACTGTAAACAGGGTGGACAATACTCACCACCAAAGAGCCAAGATTGAAGATGGCGCGAACATTGCAGTTAAATAACGGTGCACAATCCGTGCATCGCATCCCTTCGACTTTCGTCCAGTGATCAAATAAAAAAAAAAATTTTTTATTCTTGGTTAAGCTATTTCAGAAGACATGCGCTTGGTTCGCCACCCGAACCCAGTTGCGAAAAAAAAAGAAAAAAAAATATATGTATTTTTTTGGTAAGCATTCGTTCGATGGTGATACAATGTACTTAATTAGATGGAAGACTGCCAAAGCTTTCTGAGTCGACACGAGCTTAGGCTTTTGAAAGTGAAGGGAAGGATAGGGATGTCAGGGTTCTTTTAGAAGTGGATCATATTACTCTTGAGAAAAGCGGAGGACAAGCAGGACATTTATGCAAACTTTTAATTGTTAAAATTTTCTTTTACATGGCCAAAACTCTCGAAGATACAAACATTATGAGAAGAGCCGTATGAGGCCGTAGGCTCATGTACGGTTCGGAAGCCGAGCTGCGTCAGCAATAGAGTGGCTTAGGTTAACATTGGAGCAGGAGCAGCTACCATTGCTTTAGCGGGAGCTGCTATAGGTATTGGAAACGTATTTAGTGTGCGCCTCGCTAGAGCGCGTTTGGATCAGTGAAGGTTAATAGATTATCGCCTGGGCGGTCCCCTAACCCGTGGCGGAAACAGACCGCGAGGAACCATAGCATGGGGCCTGGTTAAGTTTCGTGGCACGGTTATCACGAGTGCGTCAGGGTCAAGCGTTACCCCTTCCAACAAAGGTGGCCCGGAAGGCTCCAAGACCCAACTAAATTCTTGGTGCGAACAACCCTCCGGAGGAAACTGCAAGAAGCATGAAAAACCGCTCACTAACCTAAACCACGAGCAAGCACCCAAACGTGAAAGCGAGGGATCACCCCAATGGACCCTTTAAGGTTAACACTTGGGTACATGCCAGCCAAAGAGGCGAGGTATAGACTAAAAAGAAATGGGTGACAGATCAGTCATAAGTACTCCGGGGGATACACTGGGCAAAGCAAGTCGTGCATGCGACAATGCCCGTAACGTGAAAAATTTTGAGGAAAGGGCTGTAAATGGTAATGTGCTACCCTTTACAGACGCGGGCATGCCCGCGTCTGTAAAGGGTAGCAAGAATCAGCGAAAGCAACTACTAAACTAACGCCAATAAAAAGCGCGGCAGACCGCACGCAGACCGGTGGCGCCTCCTGCGCTCTTTAGCCAGATAGCGTAGCCTACAGCCGGCCGAGGCTGCTTTCTACAAATTTGGTCCGAACCTGCAGATTACCAAAAAGGCGCAAAAGGTAGCGTCACTATACTACTCATTTCTCCAAAAAATAGAAAAAAGTTTCACATAAAATCAAAGCCCCCGCTTTACTTAGTGAGATAACTACACTCGAAGAACCTTATTCTAGAGTGAAGTGTGGCTACAGCCGGGTAGATTACTCACAATACACGGATGAATCCGACTTGTGCGGTAGCACAAACCAGCTTGCACTACATCACTTAAGACCCAAAGACCAAAGGGCTCTTGTTAAAGTAGCCATAGCCAAATCTAGAAAATAGATCACACTATGCTGCAAATGCCATAGTTATGAGGTGCACGCGGAATAGGAGGGATGGAATCGCATAGTAGCCGTGTATCCCTGTGCAGAGAGGACTAGTAGTGCTTATACGGCAAGAAGCCGCAAAAGCTGAAAAATTTTGCCATGGACGAGCCACATGCGAAGAAACTTGCACGTGTGGTTCTGACCGGGGGGGGAAAAGCACCCTATCGGAATTCTTCGATGTGCGGAGCTTCGCATCTGAAACCCGATGACGCTTTGCGTTCTGCCGGGGCCTCGGGCAGTAATCCAACTCCCGCCAACTCACGAGGAGCTGGCAATGCCGCGGAGTTAGGGAAGTGGCTTGTTTAAGTGTAGGCGGACGAATCTCGACAATAGCCGCTCTTATAAACTAGGGGGGATTATTCTCATCACAGGTTGCCGCCCTTACTTAAGTATACTAAGAATCGACGGTGAAAGGGAGCCCCTAGGGGGGGAATGAACGACCTGTGGTCGCCGACTAACGTCGGTTAGGCTTAGAAAGCACTGAACAGGCCGGGCGGGTCGACAAAGATGACAGCTACAAGGATGGTAATCCTGGTGACAGAGATATCCATTCGGGGATGAATAGAAAACCTCCCACAGAAAAGGCCGCAGGTCTATATTTTTTCTCTGGCGAGGAATGTAGTTCTGGCTTTTTACCAGAAAAAGCAAAAAAAATACTGTTTTTTTGCTGCTTGCTTGGCAAAATTATTCAATCTTACGCGTGAACCTAATGGGAAGGAAGTATGAGAACCTGATGAAGATAATATCGGACTTAAACGTACTGATAGTAGCTTAAGATAAGCTGAAATCTAACTTGGATAAGGGGATGGGACCCGACAATGAAAACACTGGGAGGTATTAGCCTAGAATTGTTCCAAAAAGCCTAAGAGAGCCCGTAAAAAATCTAAATTTTTTTTTTTTCGCTGCGCGTCAAAAAACCCATAGGGAACCCAAAAGATCATATTGTACCGAAGGCAATGCACATGACTCTCGAAGGCCGCAATTCCTTAAATGTATTCGGAGGTGGCGGCCCTCAAGGAGATCGAAAAGAACTTGGAGGGCAATCTTGTGGTTACTGGAATTTCCATTAGAAAGTGTTATGACACAATCGACCGGCACCGCTTAGTCTTCATTCCTTTGTAAGAAATCCGGTTTATTGAGTGGATATTGAAGTTATTGCAACAAGGCAAAGGCACAGGTCGCAGGTATATCTTTTTTCTTATTAATTCAGTAGAAAACCCCGCCTGAAGCGGAAACCCCAAGGTTGTGCCGTATCATTCATACTTCGCAATATTTACCTGAATAAATCAGCGCTAAAAGATGCAACGTGACTCCGAACCTCTCAAATCCCGAATCCAAAGTAGAAAAAAGCTATCGCTATATCGAAAGCAAAGACACAAGCTCATGGCGAAAACAAAACGATGCTGCCCAGACTAAAAGCTCATAAAACTGAGAAAGTTGTTGAAGGGGTGCAGCAATATATAATAGAATATATGTTGCGCCCTTGCTGCCGCGTTATTCTCTGACTACACTTGCCAAGCGTACGAGGGTCTTCAGGGCACAAATCTTTTTTTTCTAAAAAAAGAAGTAAAAAAATAACGTAAGATATGAAAAAAGAGGAGCCGTATGATGGGCAACTATCACGTACGGTTCTATCGGGGGGGGGGGAGTTGTGCATCATAGGTACCTTCTTATTGCTGCGAAGGGCGATATGAAAATAACCCCCCTATCCAACCTCATTCTGTTGCGCGAAATCCATCATTGGCTAAGCAATTATTTGGTTATGCCATCTTAGGTTTCGCTTTAACAGAAGCTATTGCTTTGTTTGCCTTAATGATGGCCTTTTTGATCTTATTTGTTTTTTAATTTTTTGGTGCTGCGATTTTTTGGGAAAAAAACTCTATTTTGGCCGCACCCTATTGGCTTTGCGAATAGGGCTGCGCCCAAAAAATCTAGATTTTTTGGCACCTTAGGGCCGAACGATTAGTACGTTCGAGCCCTTCACCACTTGCTACCAAAAGCATAAGCGTAAAAAAACTGAACTGACAAAGATTTTAACCTTAAAGGCTCATTGGATAAAAAAAGAAGCAGGACAAATATATCTATATATATATTTTTTTTTCTTTTTTAGCTGCTTCACTTCTTCCTATAAATAATCTTTAATAATCTTTAATAATGCATAG